CCATGGATAAGCTTATATTAACCCGTTCAAAATTTTAAATAAGTATTAGATTATTCAATTATTTATTTATTAAATATAAAATTTTTTTATTTAAATTAACTTTTAGAGATAAATATTAAATTTTAATAAATTATCATAAAATTTTTGTAGAAAATAAATTTTGTTCTATCTTTTTATTATTTAGAAATTTTTTATATATTTTCAGATATTTTATATATATAGAATAAAAATATTTAAAATAAAATTTATATTTTTTAGTAAAAAATGAAAATTTGAATGAGAAGCCGTATGAAATGAAAATTTCATGTACGGTTTTGTAAAGTAACATTAAAGGTAACTTTTTTGTCAACTTTTTCACTACAACACCAAAAAAACCAAACTCTGCCTTGCGTAAAGTAGCAAGAGTAAAATTAACTTCTGGATTTGAAATCACAGCTTATATACCTGGTATTGGTCATAACTTACAAGAACATTCTGTAGTATTAGTAAGAGGAGGAAGAGTCAAAGATTTACCTGGTGTAAGATATCATATTGTTAGAGGAACTCTTGATGCTGTAGGAGTAAAAGATCGTCAACAAGGGCGTTCTAGTGCGTTGTATATTATTATTTTAATATTTGTATTATAAATTAATACCATGTTGATTGTTAAAACATGTAAATATAGCTGACTATAAAATAGAAATATTGTGAAGGGACTAAAGCAGGCTAAAATAAATTAAATATTTAAATATCTAAGGTTTATTTATTAGATAGAAAAGTATTCCCTAACTTATTTTTAATAAAAAAATAAAATAACTTTAACTTTTTTAGAACGAGTTAAAGAAAGAAACAAAAACTAAAAAATTAATATAAATTTTTTTTTTTCACTTTTTTTTTAAACCTAAAGATTTTATCGTAAAATTAATAAAATACAGGATTTTCTGAAAAAAGAAAACGGATACTCAATTTAAAATGAGTAAGTATTAAAAATTAAAAAAATACATATATATATATGTATTTTTTTAATTTTTAATATCGAAAGCCGTATTCAATAAAAGTTGTACATACGGTTTGAAGGGAGATTTTTAATACTTTTAATTAATCTACCCTACAATATGGAGTAAAAAAGCCAAAATAAACTATTTAGTTTTTTGATTTTAATAAATTATTTAATTCTTTTTTAATATTATGTCACGTCGAAGTACCATAGAAAAAAAAACGGCAAAATCTGATCCAATTTACCGTAATCGATTAGTAAATATGATGGTTAATCGAATTATTAAACATGGAAAAAAATCATTAGCTTATCGAATTCTTTATAAAGCAATGAAAAATATTAAACAAAAAACGAAAAAAAATCCACTATCAGTGTTACGTCAAGCTATACGTAGAGTAACTCCTAATGTAACAGTAAAAGCAAGACGTTTAGGTGGATCAACTTATCAAGTACCAATTGAAATAAAGTCTGCACAAGGAAAAGCTCTTGCTATTCGTTGGTTATTAGGAGCATCTAGAAAGCGTTCAGGTCGAAATATGGCTTTTAAATCAAGTTATGAATTAATAGATGCTGCTAGAGATAATGGAGATGCAATACGCAAAAAAGAAGAAACTCATAGAATGGCTGAAGCTAATAGAGCTTTTGCTCATTTTCGTTGATTTTTTCTAAGAATAAAAAAAAATGTATTTTATTAGAAAAAAAAAAATATACATAATTTTTTTTTTTAAAAAGAATTAATATTTTGTAAATAAGTTATTAGTAAAAATTATAATAATTTTTACTAATAACTTATTTACAAAATATACAAATACTATAATTTTTTTACATATCGAGAAAATTTTTATGAACTTAGAATTTGATCTTTCTTTTTTTTATGCAAGTACTATTTTCCCTGAATGCATTCTTATTTTTGCCTTAATAATTATTTTAATATTAGATTTAATTTTAGAAATAAAAAATAAATCTTTATTATTTTATTCTATTTCTTTATTAAGTTTATCCTTAAGTATTATTGTTTTACTCTTTCAATTACAAAAAGAATCCACTATTAGTTTTTCAGGTAATTTTCAAGATGATAACTTTACTAGAATATTTCAAATTTTTATAGCTTTATGTTCAACATTATGTATTCCTTTATCCATCGATTTTATTGAATGTACAAAATTATCAATAACGGAATTTCTTATTTTCATATTAACAGCAACTATAGGAGGAATGTTTTTATGTGGCGCTAACGATCTAATTACTATTTTTGTATCTCTAGAATGTTTAAGTTTATGTTCATACTTATTATCTGGTTATACTAAAAAAGACGTTCGATCTAACGAAGCTGTTATGAAATATTTACTTATAGGTGGAACAAGTTCATCTATTTTAATTTATGGTTTTTCTTGGTTATATGGCTTATCGGCAGGAGAATTTCAACTTCAAAAAATAGCGAATGGACTTATAAATACAGAAATGTATAATTCTTCAGGAACTTTACTTGGACCCATATCTATTATTGCAGGAATTGGATTTAAACTTTCTTTAGTACCTTTTCATCAATGGACTCCCGATGTATATGAAGGAGTGTGATTCGTTTTCTATAAATAAAAACATAATTTTTTATTGTGTTTACAATATTTATAAATATTTTATAGACATGCAAAATAACAAAAAATTATTATTTTCACTTAAAATAAAACAGAACTTTTATTAATATTAAATAAATTTTTTTTAATAAATTTAAATTAAATCAAGAATAGAACAAAGTTAAAATAATAAAAAAAAAATAAGTTGATTATTAGGGGTAATTTGGAAAAAAATGGTATAAATAAAATAAATTAAAATTTTTAAGTATTTAAAAATATTATTCAGTAATCTTTTTTCCTTCAAGGATTATAGGTGTAGTATACATATCCATTTGAAAAAAAAGCCCTAAAATAAAAAATTCATGACTATTAAAACGAAAAAATTTAGATTTTTTTTTATTCAATAACAAAAGTAATTGAAATTTTGAGATTGGAAGAGATGACTAAAACAGGATTCCTCGTAAAGTTTAATTTTAATAAAATTATAATATTTAATTTTCAAAATTTTATGTGCATACACGAGGAAAGTAATCTAAATTAGACTATTACTTAGGAGCTGTGTGAAATAAACATTTCATGCACAGTTTTGAATGAGAGAAAAGAATGAGTAATCTTCGTTTCGATTCTAACTCCCCTACACCAGTCGTTGCTTTTCTTTCGGTTGCTTCAAAAATAGCAGGTTTAGCTTTATTAGCTCGTCTTTTGAATATTGTTTTTCCTTTCCTTTTTAACCAATGGCACTTTATTCTAGAAATATTAGCTATTTGCAGTATGATATTAGGTAATTCAGTAGCTATTACTCAAACAAGTATGAAACGTATGCTTGCATATTCTTCAATAAGTCAAATTGGGTATTTAATGATTGGAATAATTATTGGGGATTTTAATGGATATACAAGTATGATAGTTTATTTACTATTTTATATATTTATGAATTTAGGAACTTTTGCTTGTATTATATTATTTGGATTACGTACAGGAACAGATAATATTCGAGATTATAGTGGATTAATTTTAAAAGATCCTTTATTAACATTTTCCCTTGCTTTATGTTTATTGTCTTTAGGAGGTATCCCCCCATTATCTGGTTTTTTTGGAAAACTTTATTTATTTTGGTGTGCATGGAAAGATGGATTATATCTTCTAGTTTTTATAGGGCTTTTCACAAGTATTATCTCCATATATTACTATTTGAAAATAGTTAAATTATTAATTACTTCAGAAAATAAAGAAATTACTTCTTATATACAAACATATACTGGATTTTCTTTTTCCATTTTTTACAAAAATTCAATTGAAATTAGTATAATTATTTGTGTAATTGCCTCTATGTTTTTAGGAATATTTATGAATCCCATTATTAATCTATTACAAACTAATTTGAATTTAAATAGTTTTACACATATTTAATTATATTTTTTTTCTATTATTAAATATTTTTATTCTATTACTAAAAATTTTAATTTGTTTTTTTACTTATGTTATACATATAGCATAAGTAAAAAAACAAATTAAAATTAGATTTTTTATTTTTACCATTATATAATAATTAATTAAATATAAAATTTTTTTTCTCACAAGCCTTGATGGTGAAATGGTAGACACGTAAGACTCAAAATCTTATGCTTTAAAGCGTGGAGGTTCGAGTCCTCTTCAAGGCAGTATTTTTTTAATAATAAAAAAAAAAATCTTATGTTATACTATTTATTTGATATCAATGATTTTATTAAACTAAAAAGAAAATAATATTTATTTTATTTAAAATATTTTTATTAATATTATTAAAATAATAATTATACTGATATAAAAAAGATATAAAAAATTAAAAATCAGATGATATTTTTTAGTATTGTAAACTAAACACTAATATAATAAACATATGGAAGTAAACATTCTTGCATTTATTGCTACTGCATTGTTCATTTTAATCCCTACAGCTTTTTTATTAATTCTTTATGTACAAACCGTTAGTCAGGGTAATTAATAATTTTTTTCAAAAATATAATTTTTTTCAATTATTAAGAATCTTGGATTTATCAAATAATATTGTATTTTTATTTAAATATTCAGTTTTTTACAATATTAAAATTTAAGTTAAAAAAACTAAAAAAATTATATATAATTTTTTTAGTTTTTTTAATTTTATTTATTTATTATTATATGATTCATATAGAATTAGGTCCTAGCACTATAGTAGGAATAGGCCTTATTATAGTAGGTATACTTTTATATGCCCCTCGAATAAGGGAACTTAATGTATCTAGAGGTGTGATTTAGAATGTACTTAAATAAATTATAAAATTTCAATTTATTTATTAATGATAATAAATAGAAAACTTGAAAAAAAAAATTTGATTTATCTAAAAAAAAATCTATGGTTAAAATTTAACTTATTTTTCTAACATTCCGCAAACATATTTAAATCTTAAAATTAAAATGGAATTATAATTATATAAAAGAGAAGAATATGAAAAATAAAAAAAAAAAGGGTCTGTTATATACTATATAAAGCTTTTATTTAATTAATTTTTTGTTTCTCTAGAAATAAAATAATTTGATCCACGAAATAATAAATGAACCTAAAGATATTATTAAAATATTTGTAACATTAATGTTACAAATATTTTTTTTAATTAATTAAGTACGAATAAAATAAACCTGTTTTTTTAAATTATTTTAAATAGGTAAAAGACAATCCAAAAAGTTTTTGTTTAAAATTCTTTTTTATACTTACATATTTACTTGGATTTAGAGTATTTAAAATTTAAAATTTTTTTATTTTAATACTTAAGCCATAAAGAAATTAACATATCATATATGGTTTTTAGAGAGGGGCGTGTAATTAAAGAAAAACATTAATCTATCTCAATATTATGATTCTTTTTTTTCATCTATTGGCTTATTATGTGGAGGAATTCTTATTTTCCAAGGTTGGCGTCTAGATCCGATTCTTTTATTATCACAAATACTTTTAAGTGGAACAGCTATTTTTTTCATAGCGGAAAGTTTATATTTACGTAATAATAAGATTAATTTTACAATTTTTTCTAAAGAAAAAAATAATCCTTTTATTTTAAAAAAAAAAAATTTAAAAGAAAATACAACTTATAAAAAAATTAAATTAAAAAGAAAATTTTATAAAGGATGGGAAAAAATTGATTATACTTTTTTTATTTCTTATACAATTTAAATAGTATAGTTATAGTCTAATTAGTTTAATATTTTTTATTTTTAATATTAAAAATAAAAAATATTAAACTAATTTATTTTTCAATCGGATTTTTTAATTTACTTTATTTTTTCTCTAGACTGGAAGTAGAAGAAAATACAAAAATTATTCTTATAACACCAGAAATAAAATTTACTATATATATTTTTATGAATGTTAAATCTGAATTTCTATTTAATTAATAAATATTCATTTATTTTTTACAATTTTTTTAATCTCAAACTATATATCTACCTTATAAATAAATATATATATAACTATTTCTATTAATTATTATTTTTTTCATAATAACACTTGCTTTTTTTTCTCATTTGATTTATTCTTAATATTAGGATTGTCTATTAATGATAGATTTAAATAGAAAATAAAGTAATAGGCTATATCAAAATATAGAGCAATACCTTTTTTATTTAAAATATGACATAATAGATAATCCAAATCTTTTTTTATATTTTGTTTATATTATTATTAAGGCGACACCCAGATTCGAACTGGGGATAAAGGATTTGCAGTCCTCTGCCTTACCACTTGGCCATATCGCCTTTTTTTCCAAATAAAACTTTTGGTAAAAATTGTATAATTTTTTGTTATTACTATAATTTTCTAATTTATTAATAATAAATTATATTATTATAAAACTTAATTAATTTTTAATCAAGTATCTTTTTTTTTTTTAGATTTTAAATAAAAAATATTTAACATAATGAAAAATTGTAATAAAATAAAAAAGCTTAACAAAAATATTTTTTTTTATGCAATTAGATATAAAATAAAAATAATTCGATTTGTTATTATAAAACAAACTCTAACACTATTTTAGAGGAAGAAAAAACTACGGAAATTTTTGTACTCCCTGAATTTGGAAAAATACAATTTGAAGGATTTCATCGTTTTATTTATAAAGGTTTAATTGAAGAACTTAGTTATTTTCCTAAAATTAAAGATGCAGATCATGAATTTGAATTCCGATTATTAGATAAAGAATATAAATTGGCAGAACCTTTAATAAAAGAAAGAGATGCTGTATATCAATCAAATACATATTCCTCAGATTTATATATACCAACTCAATTAGCTCAAAAAAGAAAAACACAAAAACAAACTGTATTTATTGGAAGTATTCCTTTAATGAATTCTCAAGGTACTTTTGTAGTTAATGGCGTTGCAAGAGTAATTATTAATCAAATCTTAAGAAGTCCAGGTATTTACTATAATTCAGAACTAGATCATAACGGAATTTCTATATATACAAGTACAATTATTTCCGATTGGGGAGGAAGATTAAAATTAGAAATTGATAGCAAAACGAGAATTTGGGCTCGTATAAGTAAAAAACGAAAAGTTTCTATTTTAGTTTTATTACTAGCCATGGGTCTAACCATAAAACAGGTTTTGGACAGTGTTTGTTCTCCAAAAATTTTTTTAGACGTCCTAAAGAAAAAAAAGAAAAAAGAACAGCCTCAATCTACTGAGGATGCTATAGTAGAGCTTTATAAACAATTATATTGTATAGGCGGAGATATTGTATTTTCAGAATCTATACGTAAAGAATTACAAAAAAAATTTTTTCAGCAAAGATGTGAATTAGGAAAAATTGGTCGATTAAATTTGAATAAAAAACTTAATCTTAACGTACCTGAAAATGAATATTTTTTATTACCACAAGATATTTTAGCCGCTATAGATTATTTGATAAAAATAAAGTTTGGTATTGGTACACTTGATGATATAGACCATTTAAAAAACCGTCGTATTCGCTCCGTAGCAGATTTATTACAAGATCAATCAAAATTGGCATTAACACGTTTAGAAAATTCAGTACGACAAATTCTGCGTGGAGCGACTAAGCGAAAACGTTTACCTAGTCCTAAAAGTTTAATTACTCCAACTCCATTAATAGCTACTTTTAAAGAATTTTTCGGATCACATCCTCTATCCCAATTTCTAGATCAAACTAATCCATTAACAGAAATAGTTCATAAACGAAGATTAAGTTCTTTGGGTCCTGGAGGATTAACACGACGAACAGCTAGTTTTCAAGTACGAGATATTCATTTTAGTCATTATGGACGTATTTGTCCTATCGAAACATCTGAAGGTATGAATGCCGGACTTATTGCATCATTAGCAATTCATGCAAAAGTAAATCATTGGGGATCTCTGGAAAGTCCTTTTTATAAAATATCTAAAATTTCTAAAGAAGAAAAAGTTATTTATTTATCTGCCGGAGAAGACGAATATTATCGAATAGCTACCGGAAATTGTTTGGCTTTAGATCAAGATACACAGAAAATACAAATAACTCCAGCTCGATATCGACAAGAATTTTTAGCTATTGCTTGGGAACAAATACATCTTCGAAGTATTTATCCTTTACAATATTTTTCTGTTGGCGCTTCGTTAATTCCTTTTCTAGAACATAATGATGCAAATCGTGCTTTAATGGGATCTAATATGCAACGTCAAGCCGTTCCACTTATAAAACTTGAAAAATGTATTGTAGGAACAGGTTTAGAAAGTCAAGCAGCTCTTGATTCTGGAAGTGTTATTATTGCAAAACAAAGTGGAAAGATTTTATATAGTGATGGTAAAAAAATAGATTTAATTGATATTGATAAAAAAAAAACAACTACATTTTTAACAATATATCAGCGCTCAAACAACAGCACTTGTATGCATCAAAAGATACAAGTTACTCAACAAAACTTTTTGAAAAAAGGACAGATTTTGGCAGATGGTGCAGCAACTTCAAAAGGAGAATTAGCTTTAGGAAAAAATATTTTAGTAGCATATATGCCATGGGAAGGATATAATTTTGAAGACGCAATACTTATTAATGAACGTCTAATATATGAAGATATTTACACATCAATTCATATTGAAAGATATGAAATTAAATCCCGCACTACGAGTCAAGGCCCTGAAAAAATTACTAAAGAAATACCTCATTTAGAAAATAGTGTACTGCGTCATTTAGATAAAAATGGTCTTGTATTATTAGGATCATGGGTAGAAATAGGAGATGTTTTAGTGGGAAAATTAACACCTCAGGAAACAGAAGAATCATTACGTGCTCCAGAAGGAAAACTATTACAAGCTATATTTGGTATTCAAGTAGCTACTGCAAAAGAAACTTGCCTTAAAGTTCCTTCAGGCGGAAAAGGACGAGTTATTGATGTCCGGTGGATTTCTAAAAAAGAAAATTCTAATAATTACGAAAAAATAATACATGTTTATATAGCACAGAAACGAAAAATACAAGTAGGGGATAAAGTAGCTGGAAGACATGGTAATAAAGGTATTATTTCAAAAATTTTACCTAGACAAGATATGCCATATTTACAAGATGGCACACCAGTTGATATGGTATTAAGTCCCTTAGGAGTACCTTCGCGAATGAATGTAGGACAAATTTTTGAATGCTTACTTGGTTTAGCAGGACATTTGTTAAGAAAACATTATCGAATAACCCCTTTTGATGAAAGATATGAACGAGAAGCTTCGAGAAAATTAGTTTTTTCAGAACTTTATAAAGCAAGTATGAAAACAGGAAACCCTTGGTTATTTGAAACTGAAAATCCTGGAAAAAGTCGTTTAATAGATGGAAGAACTGGAGAAATATTTGAACAGTCTGTTACAGTAGGAAAAGCTTATATGCTAAAATTGATTCATCAAGTTGACGATAAAATTCACGCACGCTCTAGTGGACCTTATGCACTTGTTACTCAACAACCTCTTAGAGGAAGATCCAGACGTGGGGGACAAAGAGTAGGAGAAATGGAAGTCTGGGCTTTAGAAGGATTTGGTGTTGCTTATATTTTACAAGAAATGCTTACTATTAAATCTGATCATATACAAGCTCGCTATGAAGTACTTGGTGCTATTATCACGGGAGAGCCGATACCTAAACCTAGCACTGCTCCAGAATCCTTTCGATTACTTGTTCGAGAATTACGATCTTTATCGTTAGAATTGGATCATTCCGTTATATTTGAAAAAAACTTAAATATAAATTTTAAAGACGTTTAATAGAAAAAATAAATTTAAATTTTATGATTCATCAAGAAAAATATCAACATCTTCGAATTAGATTAGCTTCTTCTGAACAAATACGCAGTTGGGCTGAAAGAATTTTACCTAATGGAGAACTTGTCGGACAAGTAACAAAACCATATACTTTACATTATAAAACACATAAACCTGAAAAAGATGGATTATTTTGTGAACGTATTTTTGGTCCTATTAAAAGTGGACTTTGCGCCTGTGGAAAATATCAAACAATTGAGAAATATCCAAAATTTTGTGAACAATGTGGAGTTGAATTTATTGAATCACGTGTTCGCAGATATCGAATGGGCTACATTAAATTAGGTTGTTCCGTAACACATGTATGGTATTTAAAGCGCTTACCTAGTTATATTGCGAATCTTTTAGCCAAACCTCTTAAAGAATTAGAAAGTCTAGTATATTGCGATGTGTGACTTGTTTATTGAACTTAATTATACAGATTTAATTAAAACTGTTATCCTATTTTATTTATTATAAGGATATCGCTAGTTTTGATATGTTTCTCAAAAAAAGTAACATAAAACTCAAAAAAAAATTTAAAGTACTTGATCTAGGGTTTATACTTACATATATAATATAAATATATAAATATTTATTATTTTTATATATTTTATATAAATATTTTTCTTCGTTATTTAGAGATTTCGTAAAAAATAAGATTTAGTAAAAAAAAATGATTACTATATTTATTTATAATGGATATTGCAGTTTATTCATCGTATATATGCGCTAAATAATATTATACCCATCGAAATAGAACGAAAACCTAAAGGATCATAAAAATAGATATATATAAACAAGAGAATTTCTTATTAATTTTAAAAACATTGGAGGTATTTTTGTAAAAAAATATATCATTTAAAGAAAGTAAGATTACTCAAAAATAAAAATTTAATTAAAATTTATAATAGAACTTGAGTACTAAATAGCAATAAATTAATAATAAATTATTAATTTTATATAAAAAAATAAAATTTACATATAAAAAGGGTATAAATATCTATATATTATTATTAATATATTAAAACAAATAAATATATAGGATTTATATTTGTATCATAATAACACTAAAAATTCTATTATTATTAAAATAAATTTAATGCTGTTTGAGCCGGATGAAAAAAAATTTTCATGTCCGATTCTTAGGGGGGGAATTAGAAAAAAGAAAAAAACCTATCCCAATCTTTTTCTTGCTAGACCCATTTTAAAAAAACCTATTTTATTAAAATTACGAGGTTTATTTAAATATGAAGATCAATCTTGGAGAGACATATTTCCTCGTTTTTTTTCTTCACGTGGATTTGAAGCATTTCAGGTTAGAGAAATAGCTACTGGGGGTGATGCTATCAAAAAACAATTAAGTAATATAGATCTCAAAGTAGTTATAGATTATGCATATTTAGAATGGAAAGAATTGGTGGAACAAAAGTCTACAGGAAATGAATGGGAAGATCGAAAAATTCAAAGAAGAAAAGATCTTTTGGTGAGACGTATAAAATTAGCAAAACAATTTCTTCAAACAGATATAAAACCAGAGTGGATGGTTTTATCTTTTTTACCAGTTCTTCCACCTGAATTACGGCCTATGGTTGAATTAGGCGAAGGCGAATTAATTACTTCTGATCTAAATGAACTATATCGAAGAGTTATTTATCGAAATAATACTCTCATTGATTTTTCGGCTAGAAGCGGCTCTACACCAGGAGGTTTAGTTATTTGTCAAACCAGATTAGTACAAGAAGCTGTAGATGCACCTATTGATAATGGTATTCGTGGACAACCTATGAAAGATAGTCATAATAGACCTTACAAATCTTTTTCCGACGTTATTGAAGGAAAAGAAGGACGCTTTCGTGAAAATTTACTCGGAAAACGAGTTGATTATTCAGGACGATCTGTTATTATAGTTGGTCCGTCTCTCCCATTACATCAATGTGGATTACCACGAGAAATGGCAATAGAATTATTTCAAGCTTTTGTTATTCGAGCTTTAATCGGAAAACATCTTGCTCCTAATCTAAGAGCAGCTAAAAGTATGATTCAAAATAAAGAGTCTATTATATGGAAAGTACTTCAAGAAATTATGCAAGGACATCCTATCTTATTAAATAGAGCACCTACTTTACATAGATTAGGCATACAAGCATTTCAACCTATTTTAATAAAAGGTCGCGCTATTCGTTTACATCCATTAGTCTGCGGGGGGTTTAATGCAGATTTCGACGGAGATCAAATGGCTGTTCATATACCATTATCTCTAGAAGCTCAAGCTGAAGCACGATTACTTATGTTTTCTCACACAAATCTTTTGTCTCCTGCCACAGGAGATCCTGTTTCTGTACCAAGTCAAGATATGCTTCTCGGACTTTATATATTAACAATTGAAAATTATCAAGGTATTTATGGCAATAAAAATCATCCTTATAAACATAATAATAAAGTTCTTTTAAATAAAACACCTTATTTTTATAGTTATGATGATGTAATGAAAGCTCAAAAACAACAAAAAATTAAATTACATAGTCCTTTATGGCTTCGATGGGAGACAGAATTACGAATACTTACATCAATAAATCGTGAAAAGCCTATTGAAATTCAATATAACTCTTCTGGTATTTTTTCTAAAATCTATGAACATTACCAACTTAAAAAAAATAAAAAAGAAAAAATTATTAATTTTTATATTTGCACAACCGTTGGTCGTGTTATATTTAATCAACAAATAGAAGAAGCTATTCAAGGTACTTTAAAAGCTTTGCGGTTTCGAGATAAATCTTTACCAGGAATAATTATATAATATTCATTTTTTTCTACAGATATAAATTTAAAAAAGTCAGATAAATGGCTTGAATCTATTGGTATATCCTGTTTATGACAATAAAGAGGTTTTTTATTATGGCAGAAATAGCCTTCTATAATAAAGTGATGGATAGAACTGCCATAAAACAGTTTATCAGCAGATTAATTGCTCACTTTGGTATTACATATACAACACATATTCTAGATCAACTTAAAAATATAGGTTTTGAACAAGCCACTCAAGCCGCAATTTCGTTAGGAATTGATGATCTTTTAACAGCACCTTCAAAAAGTTGGTTGATCCAAGATGCAGAACAACAAGGTTATACTTCTGAAAAAAATTATCGTTATGGAAACGTTCATGCAGTAGAAAAATTGCGCCAATTGATTGAAACATGGTATGCAACAAGTGAATATTTGAAACAAGAAATGAATCCTAATTTTCGAATGACAGATCCATTAAATCCAGTACATATGATGTCTTTTTCCGGAGCTCGGGGAAGTACATCACAAGTTCATCAGTTAGTAGGTATGCGAGGTTTAATGTCAGACCCTCAAGGTCAAATTATTGATTTACCGATTCAAAGTAATTTTCGTGAAGGATTATCATTAACAGAATATATTATTTCTTGCTATGGCGCTCGTAAAGGAGTCGTTGATACGGCAGTACGAACATCAGATGCTGGATATCTTACACGTAGATTGGTTGAAGTAGTTCAGCATATTGTAGTGCGAAAAGTGGATTGTGGCACTTTTCAAGGTATTTTTGTAACTCTTTGGCGCGATACTCATAAAAAAAATAATAATCAACAAAAATTAATTGGTCGTATATTAGCAGAAAATATATATATAAATCAAAGATGTATTGCTATTCGTAATCAAGATATTACAATTGATCTAGCTCTTTCGTTAGTATCTATTAAAAAAAAAACGATTTTTATACGTTCTCCTTTAACTTGTAAAAGCATGTTATGGATTTGTCAATTATGCTACGGATGGAGTCTTACTCACGGTAATTTAATAGAATTAGGCGAAGCTGTAGGTATTATTGCGGGACAATCAATTGGAGAACCAGGTACTCAGTTAACATTAAGAACGTCTCATACTGGTGGAGTTTTTACAGGTGATATTGCGGAGCATGTACGAACACCATTTAATGGAATTATTCAATTTGATAGAGATTCAGTTTATCCTACACGTACTCGCCACGGTCATCCTGCATGGATATGTAATAATAATTTATCTGTTATTATTAAAAGTAAAAAAAAATTACATAATTTTATTATTCCATCACAAAGTATGCTTTTAGTTCAAAGTAATCAATATGTAGAATCAAAGCAAATTATTGCAGAAATTCGTGCTAAAATATCTCCTTTTAAAGAAAAAGTTCAAAAACATATTTATTCAAATTTATCTGGAGAAATGCATTGGAGTACCAAAGTTCAACATGCATCTGAATATATACATAGTAATGTTCATCTCTTATGTATGACGGGCCATATCTGGATATTAGCAGGACATTTCGAAAAATTTAATGAATCTTTTTTTATATTCTATCGCAATCAGGATAAATTAGATAAGAAACTTCCGATTGCAAATAAAATTTTGAGTTATTATAAAACTCAAGAAAATTTTTTAGATTACTTTTGGAATTTGATTTATTCTAGTATTATTTTATATAGTTATAATTTTCTGAGAAGTAGAAAGAGAAAAAAAAATATTTTTTTTTTTAATAAAAAAGATATATATGAAAAAAAGCCTATATTTCAATTTATTCTCGAAATACCAAAAAATGGCATCTTAAAAAAAAATGATATTTTTGCTACTTTTAATGATCCTAAATATAGAATAAAAAATTCAGGAATTATAAAATATGGTACTATCAAAGTTGATTTTATTAATAAAAAAGAAGATTTTTTTGCAGAGTCAAAAAATAAGAATACTAGATCAAGATATAAAATAATAAAAGAAGGTAATTTTTTCTTTCTTCCTGAAGAAGTATATAATTTAGATCAATCTCTTTTTTCTTCTATTTTGATAGAAAATAATAGTTTCATTAAAGCAGGGACAAAAATAACTTCCACTGTTATTAGTAAAGTTACAGGCTTTGTCAAAATTAAAAAAAAAACGAATAATTTTGAAATAAAAATATTACCTGGAAGTATATATTATCCTAAAGAAAAACAAAAAAACTTTAAACAAAATGGTATTTTAATACCCCCTGGAGAAAAAATTTTTGAACAATTTCGAGCTAAAAATTGGATTTATCTTGAATGGATTGTACTTTCCAAAGAAAATTCTTTTTTTTTTATTAGACCAACAATAGAATATAAAATAACATCTAATGAAAATTCTTTAAATTTACCAATACCTTTTTTTCTAGATTTCTTAAAAGAACAACAAACAGTTAAAATTCAAACTGTTAAATATATTTTTTACAAAGATGGTGAAGAAGTTGAAATTCTTAATAATACTGAGATTCAACTAATTCAAAGCTGTTTAATATTAAATTGGGAAACAAAAATATTTATAAAAGAAGCTCATATTTCTTTTGTAAAAATACGTATTAATAAAATTATCAGATTTTTTTTCCAAATAAATTTAATAAAATATTTGAGTTTTAATCATAAAGAAAAAGAAAATAACATTATTATTAACTATTTTTTTTATAAAAAAAAATATATTATTGATCAAAATTTTAGTAAAAAAAATGTATTGTTCAATAAAACTTGGGGTATTATTCGTACCCCTTCGAGAAAAAACCAAGAAGAAGGCTCTTTTCTTGTTTTATCCCCATCAAATTCATTTCAAATTGGGTTAGTTGAGAAAATAGAAGAAGATACAAAAGTAGAAAATAATATAGAAAAAAGTTTAATTTATGAACAAAAAAAAAGAATTAAAGATTTTAATCTAAAAAAAAAAAAAAGTTTTATGAAACCAAATTTTATAGAATTTTTAGGGTTTTTAGGCCATTTACAAAATATTACAAAATTGATTCAACCTTTTTCTCATATAAAATTTAATAATAAATTAACGTCAATTAATTTTTCAATTATTGATAATTTTGAAAAAAAAAAAGAACTAACTGCATGGTACTTTTTAGATGAAAATAAAAAAACTCATAAATTTTTTTTAACTAAAAATAATATTTTTAATTTATTAATTTGGTCTTTTTCTTCATTTTTTTCAAAAAAAAATAAAACTCAATTAGTTAATCTTGGAAATTTTATTTGCGATGGCTTTTCTATATCTAAATATCAGCATTTTTGTGAATCTGGTCAAATTATAGCTATTTATGAAGACCTTTCTTCCGTAATTAGATTAGCTAAGCCATATTTAACCACTGGTAAAGCTACAATTCATAATCATTATGGTGAAATTGTGAAAGAAGGAGATACATTAATAACTTTAGTATATGAAAGATTGAAATCGGGAGATATTATTCAAGGGCTTCCTAAAGTTGAGCAGTTATTAGAAGCTCGTCCAATAAATTCCGTTTTTATTAATTTGGAAAAAGGTTTTGAAAATTGGAATAAAGACATGACAAATTTTTTTGGAAGTCTATGGGGATATTTTTTGAGTTCCCGAATTAGTATGGAACAGAGTCAATTAAATTTGGTTGATCAAATTCAAAAAGTTTACCGATCACAAGGAGTACAAATATCGGATAAGCATATAGAAATTATTGTACGTCAAATGACTTCTAAAGTTGTTACTTTAGAAGATGGAATGATTAATGGTTTTTTACCTGGAGAATTGATTGAATTTACAAGAATAAAAAGAATGAATCGTGCTTTGGAAGAAATTATTCCTTATAAACCTGTATTGTTGGGTATAACAAAAGCCTCTCTTAATACTCAAAGTTTTATATCAGAAGCTAGTTTTCAAGAAACTACCCGCGTGTTGGCAAAAGCAGCTTTGCGGGGTCGGATTGATTGGTTAAAAGGTTTGAAAGAAAATGTTATTCTTGGTGGAATAGTTCCTGCAGGTACTGGCTGTCAAGAAGTTATTTGGCAAATAATTTTGGAAAAACAAAAAAATATTTTATTAAAAAAAAAAAAGAAAAAATTATTTGATAATAAAGTAAAAGATATTTTTTTATATAAAAAATTTTCTATTTTTTTTACTTCAGATCAAATTCATAAAAAATTAAGGCAGTAATTTTTTGAAATAAGTAGCAATAAATAAATTCAATTAAATTATCTAAAATTTTTTAGATAAGTTATTGAATGAACAAATAAATATCCATTTACGAAAAAATTTAAAAAATGTATTGATTTTAGTCTAAATATAAAAAGAAATTAGACTTTTTTATAGAAAAAAAAATGAAACAAAAACATTGGAATATTAATTTAGAAGAAATGATGGAAGCAGGAGTACATTTTGGTCATCAGGCTCGAAAATGGAATCCTAAAATGGCTTCTTATATTTTTACAGAACGAAAAGGTATTCATATTTTAAATCTTACTCAAACAGCTCGTTTTTTATCAGAAGCTTGCGATTTAGTAGCTAATGCCTCAAGTAAAGGCAAACAGTTTTTAATTGTAGGTACAAAATATCAAGCAGCTGATTTAGTAGCATCAGCTTCTATAAAAGCTCGATGTCATTATGTAAATCAAAAGTGGCTTGGCGGTATGTTAACCAATTGGTCAACTATAGAAAAACGTCTTCAAAGATTTAAGGATTTAGAAAATAAAGAAAAAACAGGAGTATTTAATCAACTTCCAAAAAAAGAAGCGGCAAATTTAAAAAGACAATTAACTCAACTTCAAAAATATTTAAATGGAATTAAATATATGACAAGTTTACCGGATATTGTAATAATAATAGACCAACAAAAAGAAATCACCGCTATTCAAGAATGTAGAACTTTAGGTATTCCAACAATTTGTTTAGTTGATACAGATTGTGATCCGGATCTTACAGATATACCAATTCCAGCAAATGATGATGCTCGAGCATCTATTCGATGGATTTTAAATAAATTAAAATTAGCTATTATTGCAGGTCGTTGTAATTCCACAACAATCGAATAATTATTTTAGCAAAAGACCATTTTTTTATTTTATTATTCATTACTATTTTAAAACTTAAAAATATATTACAATAAAAATAAATATTTTATTGTAATAAATATGTTATAACATAATAAAAAGGTTTAGAACAATAAGACATTTAAATACTAGAATTGTTTATAAAATTCATTTCTATTTTTCATAGTTAATCTTTAGAAGGGGTAATATGCATACTGCACAATTTTCCATTAGCACACTTAATAATTTATATGAAATATCTGGTGTGGAAGTAGGTCAACACTTCTATTGGCAAATAGGCAGTTTTCAGGTTCACGCACAAGTACTTATAACTTCCTGGATTGTTATTTCTATTTTATTAAGTTTAGCTATTTTCGCAACGCGCGATTTACAAACTATTCCAACCAGTGGTCAAAATTTTGTCGAATATGTTTTAGAATTTATTCGAGATTTGACTAGAACTCAAATAGGAGAAGAAGAATATCGACCTTGGGTACCTTTTATAGGAACTATGTTTTTATCTATTTCCGTTTCAAATTGGTCAGGCGCGCTTCTTCCTTGGAGAGTTTTTGAACTACCTCATGGAGAATTAGCTGCACCTACAAATGATATTAATACAACTGTTGCGTTAGCTTTATTAACCTCAGTAGCTTATTTTTACGCAGGTCTTCATAAAAAAGGTTTAAATTATTTTGGTAAATATATTCAACCAACTCCAGTACTTTTACCAATAAATATTTTAGAAGATTTTACAAAACCTTTATCGCTAAGTTTTCGACTTTTTGGAAATATATTAGCTGATGAGTTAGTAGTTGCTGTTCTTATTTCTTTAGTACCTTTGGTTATTCCTATACCTATGATGTTTTTAGGATTATTTACAAGTGCTATTCAAGCTTTAATATTTGCAACCTTAGCTGCAGCTTATATAGGGGAATCATTAGAAGGTCATCATTAAATTCCAGAAAATCAAAATAATAAGTATACATGTAGATATATTATAAATGCTTTAAAGCATGATTATCTTTAAATAAAGAAAATAACTTAATTAACTTTAGATTTCAATTTTACATTGGAAATCCGATAATAAATTTTATGGAGTATAATAGTAAAAAGAAATTTAATAATTAAGAAAATTTATTTTATATTTTAACTAAAAAAGATTTTTTAATTATTATTATATTTCATTCAATAAAATTTAAATTTTTAAATAAAACAAAAACTTTAATTTTTTTTTTTTAGTGATACTATCACTTTATTAAGAGACATCTTGAGTTAGTGACTGCTTAACTTATTTCTTTTTAATAAAAATATAAGTAAATAAGTAAGCAATAGAGAATAGGTTTTTTTATATGAACCTTTTCTTAATTTTGTTGGAGGATATTATAATGAACCCCTTAATTTCTGCTGCGTCTGTTATTGCTGCTGGATTAGCTGTAGGTTTAGCTTCCATTGGACCTGGGATTGGTCAAGGCACTGCTGCTGGTCAAGCAGTAGAAGGGATTGCTAGACAACCAGAAGCAGAAGGTAAAATTCGAGGCACATTGTTATTAAGCTCAGCTTTTATGGAAGCTTTAACTATTTATGGTTTAGTTGTAGCTTTGGCACTTTCATTCGCAAATCCTTTCGTTTAAATTAAATTGTCTTGAAAATTTTATACTTTTTTATTTAAATCGTTTTTTTAAGAACTAAAATGGGTAATCATTTTAGTTCTTAAAAAAACGATTTAAAATTTAATTTAATATTTAAATTAAACAAAATTTATATTTATTTTTTGAAAAAAAAAAAAGTTTTATAATTTTTGTTTTTATAAACAATAAATAAACTATTTTTCAATTATATTGCTAATTAGACTTAAAACTAAATAAATTAGTCTCTGTCTATAACTAAAAATTCAAGTTATTTTGAGTAAAAAACTCTGTAAAACTTAGATAACCTATTAATGGGAGAGAGAATATGCAAAATATTATTAATTTAGTTATTTCTTCAGGTTATTGGCCTATTGCCGGTAATTTTGGTCTAAATACAAATCTTTTAGAAACCAATTTAATTAATTTAAGTGTAGTGCTTGGTTTATTAGTTTACTTTGGAAAGGGAGTGTGTGCGGGTTAATTATTTGGATAAAACTGCTGGAATAATCCAGTTACACTTCAAAATAAAAAAAGTGTATAATTCCGACGAATTACTTCTAAACAAAATTTAGAACAACTATAGCATTTCGTAAAATTAGTAATTTTTTATTTCTTACTATTACTTTATTCGGAAATATTAAGAAAATGGTTAAAGCTAAAAAGCTTAAAGTCTAAGCGCCATTGGGGTTTTTCTTTCCCCTCAATATTTTATATATAAAAAATATAGAAACATATAATATAAAAACTTATTTAGAGACTAATTTGATATATAACACTCATATCAAATTAATTCTTGAATTTAATTTATTAAATAAATTATTATTATCTCTAAAAACTAACCAGTTTTGGTTTTTTATGCTAAATTGACAACCTAAAAAAAATATAATATTAAGTTATTCAAAAAAATAATCTTGCTGACAAATAAAATATTTTTTGTCAGAAGAGTCCTTAAATTTTTTTTATAATAAAAAAAAATATACAAAATTTTTGCAAATTATTTTGTGAAAAGATTAAGAAAGTAACAGGGGCAGGCTTAGTTTTTCCAATTAAGCGAGAAAGCCGAATGAATTGAAAAATTCATGTTCGGTTTGGGAAGAGATTTAGAATTCGTTGAAATTTTCGATAAAGAATCTACTTTCATTAAACAATTTATTAAGTAATCGTAAACAGACTATTTTGAATACAATTAATGACGCGGAAAAACGATATAATGAAGCAACTGATAAACTTAACAAAGCTCGAACTCGTTTAGAACGAGCAAAAATAAAAGCAGATGAAATTCGTGTAAATGGTCTTTCTCAAATAGAAAGAGAAAAGAGAGAATTAGTAAATGCTGCTGATGAAGATTCAAAACGATTAGAAGATTCCAAAAATGCTACTATTCGTTTTGAAGAACAAAGAGCAATTGAGCAAGTTAGACAACAAGTTTCACGTCTTGCATTAGAAAGAGCGTTAGAAGCGTTAAATAAACGTTTAAATAACGAGTTACATTCACGCGTAATTGATTATCATATTGGCCTACTTAGAGCCATGGAAAGCACAACTAATTAGCTTTCATTAGTTTTATTTTTCAGAAAATTATTAACGAACGCTAATGGTAAATATTCGACCTGACGAAATTAGCAGTATTATCCGTAAACAAATAGAAGATTATAGTCAAGAGATAAAAGTAGTAAATGTGGGCACTGTACTTCAAGTAGGAGATGGTATTGCACGTATCTATGGTCTTGACAAAGTAATGGCTGGTGAGTTAGTTGAATTTGAAGATCGTAGTATCGGAATTGCTTTGAATTTAGAATCAGATAATGTTGGAGTTGTATTAATGGGTGATGGCTTAACTATTCAAGAAGGTAGCTCTGTAAAAGCAACAGGAAAGATTGCTCAAATACCTGTAAGTGACGCTTACTTAGGTAGGGTTGTAAATGCTTTAGCTCAACCTATTGATGGTAAAGGTCAAATATCAGCTTCCGAATTTAGATTAATAGAATCTTCAGCTCCTGGTATTATTTCAAGACGCTCTGTATATGAACCTATGCAAACAGGTCTTATTGCTATTGATTCTATGATTCCTATTGGGCGTGGCCAACGTGAATTGATTATTGGAGATCGACAAACTGGTAAAACAGCAGTAGCCATAGATACTATTTTAAATCAAAAAGGTCAAAATGTAATATGTGTTTATGTGGCGATCGGACAAAAAGCATCTTCGGTAGCACAAGTAGTTAATACTTTTGAAGAACGTGGTGCTTTAGAATATACAATTGTAGTAGCCGAAGCAGCAAATTCTCCTGCTACCTTACAGTATCTCGCTCCTTATACAGGAGCTGCTTTAGCAGAATATTTCATGTATCGTAAACAACATACGTTAATAATTTATGATGATCTTTCAAAACAAGCACAAGCTTATAGACAGATGTCTCTTTTATTGAGACGACCACCAGGTCGTGAAGCATATCCAGGCGATGTTTTTTATTTACATTCTCGCCTTTTAGAAAGAGCAGCTAAATTAAGTTCACAATTAGGTGAAGGAAGTATGACCGCTTTACCTATAGTAGAAACCCAAGCAGGAGATGTTTCAGCTTATATTCCTACGAATGTTATTTCCATCACTGATGGACAAATTTTTTTATCAGCAGATTTATTTAATGCAGGAATTCGTCCTGCAATTAATGTAGGTATTTCTGTATCTAGAGTAGGATCGGCTGCTCAAATCAAAGCTATGAAACAAGTAGCTGGTAAGTTAAAACTAGAACTAGCTCAATTTGCAGAGTTAGAAGCATTTGCACAATTTGCATCTGATCTCGATAAAGCGACTCAAAACCAATTAGCGAGAGGTCAAAGATTACGGGAATTACTTAAACAATCTCAGTCATCTCCTTTAAGTGTGGAAGAACAAGTAGCAACTATTTATACTGGAGTAAACGGATATTTAGATGTATCAGAAGTCGATCAAGTAAAGAAATTTCTTGTTCAATTACGTGAATATTTAATTACTAATAAACCTCAATTTGTAGAAATTGTACGTTCTACTAAAATTTTCACAGAACAAGCTGAAAATATTTTAAAAGAAGCTATTAAAGAACATACGGAGCTTTTTTTACTTCAAGAAGACAAGTAAAGATTTAAGTATTTTTTAGTAAAAAGAAAAAAAACCGAAAATAGAAAAAAAATTTCAGCTTTTTTCTTCTTACTAAAAAAACTTAAAAGGCAAATATTTTAAGATACAAAAAATAACAAAAGATTACGTCCAATAGGATTCGAACCTATACCGGAGGTTTAGAAGACCTCTGTCCTATCCATTAAACGATGGACGCTAATTGTACTTCTAATTTCAGAAAACTATAAGAAATGAATAATTCACTATTTTTATAAAAATAGTGAATTATTCATTTCTTATAAAGGGAATAAAGGCGGGTAGTGGGAATCGAACCCACATCATTAGCTTGGAAGGCTAAGGGTTAGAGTCGGCGCTTTTATCTAATTATCGCCTCTATTTCAAAACCGAACATGAAATTTTAATATCATACGGCTCCTTTATGAATTAGAAAAAATTTCTTCTATTCTATTTTGCATTCGAATAGATCCATACCATCTATGTTAGTTTTTTCATCATTTTCATCAGATAACTTCATAGATGATCCTTTTACAAACTTTTAATAAGAAAATTTATAATTACTTCGTTCTTTATTTCTATCAAAATAAATCATTAGGAAAATATTTTTTACCAAGCTTCAATAAAAATCTTAATAAATTTAGTAAACTAAACTTATTTTCTTAGAGCTAAATTGCTTTAATTTTTTTTTTAATTAAAGATTCAGTTACGAAAAAAAATATTTTGGATTTCTATCCATAGATTTTCAGCTGAAAAAATTATAATTTCAAAAAAATTCCGTTTTGCTTTTTTATTTTTGTCATTGTAGGAATTTTGCTTTTCTATTTTAGGAAAGATCTTAGATCTTTTTAGAAATAAAGTTATTGGTCAAAAATTTAAAATAAATTTAAAGACCCCTTAACTATGTTTAAGTTAATTGTAGAACGAATCACACTTTTACCACTAAACTATACCCGCTATGAGAATATTATAGCATAATTTTTTTTTTGTTCAAAATTTTTACTTTTAATATTTTTTGGCTTAAACTCCATCTCCGGAGATTTAATACTTAAATAAAAATTATTTCATTTCCGGAGATGGCTTTTAAATTCATAAATTGCCTTTTCGTGCCGCTAATGAAGCAATTACTAAAGGACCTGAACCAACTATTAAAGCCAAAGCAGTAAGCTGTGCAATAACCTCTAAATTCATTTTGGTTTAACCTCTCTGTTTTCAATTTGATTCTATGAAATTAAGAAAAAATTTTAAATTATTAAAAAAAAGATATCTATAGCAATATAGAATTAAGATCAGTACAATAATAAAAACCTATTAATTCAAAATTTTTATAATTTATTATTAAAATTTTGAATTAATTTGTTATTTATATTATAGATTTTCAGGAGAGAAAAAATGACATCAATTTCAGACAGTCAAATTATTGTAGCTCTTGTCAGTGCTTTTATAACAGGTATTTTGGCTTTAAGATTAGCTAAAAATTTGTATCAATAAATTGATTAATTTTTTATTTATTTACAAATACAAAAAAGGTAGCCTGGTCAGTAACAGTATCTGGCTAGGCTCGAATAAAATAAAAGACCTAATTAAATTTTTATATTAATAAATTATTTTATAATTTTATTTACTAAAATAAAATTTTATATTTTAGAAACATATATAAAAAACTAAAATAATATAATAATCTAATATTATTATTGTCTAGACTTCCACTTCTACAGCATGTTATTATTTCTTAACTGGAGAGATGGCCGAGTGGTTTAAAGCGATGGATTGCTAATCCGTTGTACATTTTTTTTGTACCGAGGGTTCGAATCCCTCTCTCTCCTTCAACTAACAAATAAAATTTTTTTTTTAATTAGAAAAACTTATTTTTATTTTTTTATTTATTTCTTCATTTGATAACATGTTATATATAAAAAAATTATTCTTTACGTCCCGGATTACGACCAGGATCATTTGATAAAAATCCGAAAACAAAAAGAGAAACAAAAAAAATAATTACTGTATAAACGAAGAGCTTAAGAGTAAGCATAATGTAATCTCCGGGATCATTACTAGAAATAGAATAGAATAAATTAAAATAAAATAAAAAACAAATTTTTATTTTTATAATTTTTTTTATTATTTAAATCAAAATTATGGAGAAAGGAGGATTTGAACCCCCGTTAACATAAGAATAAAATAAGGCTACAATAATTTTAAAATGAGTGCAATTAACCGCTCTGCCATTTCTCCAATAAATACGAAATAAGTCTAAAAAAACGAATTAAATTATTGAATAAATTTTGAATCAATTAATTTACTAAAATCAATTAAACTTTTTTAACTCAATTATAATAAATAATTAATAATTAATAAATCATTAAAAAGTTATATTAAAATATTATATATTTATATAAAGAATCATAAATAAATATATATATAAGAAAAAATATTTTTATAGATCTATTATCTATTATACGTATATAAGGCGAAAGTGAAAAAAAAATCACCTTCGCCTTTTAAATTAGAATAAAAAATAATTAAAAAAAATTTTAAATAAAGAATTTTAAATTATGTTAGTAAAAAAAGATTATCTAAAACTTACAGAAGCTTGCCAAACAAAAGCTAATAGGAAAAAAAATACAGGAATAATCGGCATTATATCTACAATTGGATCAAAAATAGCATAAGCTTCAGGTAATTTAGCTAAAATGATACCATTTAAATGAAACGCGTTATCTAGATAAATATTAAACATAGCTAGCATTTATGTTCTCCAATAAAAATTATTATAATGATTTAATAAAAAATGAAAATTTTTTCATTAGTTAATAAAAAAAGCTCTTCGGTATATCTTACTATAGGTTTTATTAGTGTCAAAGAGGTTATATATTTTTAATAATAGTCGTTTTATTTCTTAATTCATAGTTTATTTTTTCCTAAAATCAAATAACTTTATTTGATAATGAAAATAGAAATAAAACAATTGACAAAATATCAATATAAGTATTTACTAATATTGTCTATTTATGGGGCGTCGCCAAGTGGTAAGGCAGCAGGTTTTGATCCTGTTACTCGGAGGTTCGAATCCTTCCGTCCCAGATTTATTATTTTCAATAACGAAATAAATAGAAAAAGATAAAAAGTTTAAAATAAAATATTAAAAAATTATTTTTATTATTAATAATTAATAATATATTGTATTAGAAATACCATATTATGACAATTACATAAATATGGCAAGGAATATTCCTATAGTGTACAATAAAAAAGATCACATTATTATTTATTAAAAGTTATAAAGAGATTATATTTATGAAATTAGCTTATTGGATGTATGCTGGACCTGCTCATATTGGAACTCTCCGTGTAGCCAGTTCTTCCAAAAATGTTCATGCTATTATGCATGCTCCTTTAGGAGACGATTACTTTAATGTAATGCGTTCAATGTTAGAAAGAGAAAGAGATTTTACTCCTGTAACAACTAGCATAGTGGATCGTCATGTATTAGCACGTGGATCTCAAGAAAAAGTTGTTGATAATATAACTAGAAAAGATAAAGAAGAACGCCCAGATTTGATTGTCTTAACACCAACATGTACTTCTAGTATTTTACAAGAAGATTTACAAAACTTTGTTGATAGAGCTTCTATCACTTCAAATTCAGATGTTATTCTGGCTGATGTAAATCATTATCGAGTTAATGAGCTTCAAGCCGCAGATAGAACTTTAGAACAAGTAGTTCGGTATTATTTAGAAAAGGCCCGTAGACAAGGAACCTTGGATCAATCTATAACAAAAGAACCTTCAGCAAATATTATTGGAATTTTTACACTAGGTTTTCATAATCAACACGATTGTCGTGAATTAAAGCGTTTATTACAAGACTTGAATATTAAAGTTAATAAAGTAATTCCTGAAGGAGGTTCTGTAAAAGATCTTCAAGATTTACCAAAAGCTTGGTTTAATTTAGTTCCATATCGTGAAATAGGTTTAATGACAGCCATTTATTTAGAAAAAACTTTTGGAATACCTTATATATCTATCACACCAATGGGAATTGTAGATACAGCTGAATGTATTCGACAAATCGAAAAACATGTTAATAATTTAGTTTCTAATAAAAAATTTAATTATGAACCTTATATTGATCAGCAAACAAGCTTTGTTTCTCAAGCAGCTTGGTTTTCACGCTCTATCGATTGTCAAAATTTAACAGGAAAAAAAGCGGTTGTTTTTGGTGATGCAACTCATGCTGCTTCAATAACCAGGATTCTTGCTAGAGAAATGGGAATTCGTGTTAGTTGTACGGGTACTTATTGTAAACACGATGCAGAATGGTTTAAAGAGCAAGTTCAAGGATTTTGTGATGAGATATTGATTACAGATGATCATACTAAAGTAGGCGATATGATTGCTCGAATAGAGCCATCTGCAATATTTGGCACTCAAATGGAACGTCATATTGGTAAACGTCTCGATATTCCCTGTGGAGTTATTTCTTCACCAGTTCATATTCAAAATTTTCCATTAGGATATCGTCCTTTTTTAGGTTATGAAGGTACTAATCAAATTGCTGATTTAGTTTATAATTCGTTTACTTTAGGTATGGAAGATCATCTTTTAGAAATATTTGGTGGTCATGATACAAAGGAAGTAATTACGAAATCACTATCAACAGATACTGATCTAACTTGGAATCACGAAAGTCAACTAGAATTAAATAAAATACCTGGATTTGTTAGAGGTAAAATTAAAAGAAATACTGAAAAATTCGCGCGTCAAAATGATATTACCAATATTACTGTTGAAACAATGTATGCAGCCAAAGAAGCTTTAAGTGCTTAAATTTTTTTTAAATTAATTTTATATTTCAAGAAGTATTTTTTAATATTTTTAAAAGTAATAAAAAAAAAATATATATATATTTTTTTTTTATAAATATTTTCATGAAAAAAAAGTATATATTATATAAAAGCTAGTTTTAAATTTTATTTTAGATGGCTAAAATAAAATTTAAAACTGTTAATAAAAAAAAGCAAAGATATTTGAACAAATTTAATTTAAAATTGTAGGAAAAGTTTATGAATCCCATTTTTTGTTTTATTCAGTTATTGTTTTATTATCCATTTTTTTTCTTTTCATTATATATTTATTTAGTATTTTTTATTCCAATAAAAAATACAATTAATATTGTCAACATATTTAGTTTTTTTTCAAATTCTATTAAAAATAAATTTGATTTTTATAAAAAATAATTTAAAGACTTCCAGCTTTTTCCTTTTACTTTAAAATTTAAAGTAAAAAAAAAAAGCTTGAAGTTTTAATGAAAAAAAAATTAAATTAAAGAATTTAAACAAAAAATTTATATCTTTTTTCTATACAGCATTGACAAAAATAATTTACTAACATATAATCATGTTGATATTTCTTAATATTTCTTGATTATATTAAAAATTTATATAACTTTATTTGAATCAAAAAAAGGTATAAAGTTATTTAATATTTCTAATCTTTTCAAAAAATTTTCTTTAAGAAGTACTTTTTTTGCAGAAACAAAAACTAAGGGTTGCTAACTCAATGGTAGAGTACTCGGCTTTTAAGTGCGACTAAGGAATTTTATACATTTAGATGAAATACAAAATTCATCCAAACCATTGATAAAGGTTTGTAAGACTACGACTAATCTCAAAAAGAAATTTGCCAGAAAAAATAGCATGTCGTTTTTTTATTTTATATGCTCAAGTTGATAAAATTAATGGATAAAGCTAAATTGCTTGAATCAAAAGTAAAACCAGAAGAACGAGCTTCTATTCAAGAGAATCTATTTTGAATTCTTTTTATTAATTAAAAAGTTAGAATAAAATTAATAATCAATATAAAAGAGGTTTGGCCTTTTATTAAAATATAAGGTTATTTTTACTAAAAATGAATCCTAATATTTAAAAAATGTAAATAAATCACCAGTTTGCTGACTAAATTAAAGCAAAATTTTAAGTCAGGAGAGCAATCAAAAAAATTTAATAATTTTTACTAATAAATTCAATTAGTTTTTTTTATAAAATTGTTTAGTTTTATTCTAATAGATTGCACTATGTATCATTTTATATTCTAAGAGGTTGTTCAGATGAGAAGCATAGCAGAAATTTTGTACGAAATAGAAAAACTAGATAAAAATAAAAATAAACTTGTATGGCAACAGCGTTTTTTATACCCACTTTTATTTCAAGACGATCTTTATGCAATTGCTTATAACTATTCTCTTAATAGAATGAAGTTAAAAAAAGTAGAAAATTCTAATTTAGGTGAATGTTTTAGTTTTTTAACATTAAAACGTTTAATTAATAGGATGCGCCTAAAAAATAATAAGAACAAATTAAAGAAAAATTATAATAACCATTTTTATTTGAAAATAATTCGAGAAGGTTTTGCGGTAATTTTCGAAATTTTTTTTTGTGTACAATCAGAAAAAACTTTTATAAAAGAATTTAACCAATGGACTAATTATCAATCTATTCACTCTGTATTTCCTTTTATAGAAGATAATTTTTTACATTCTAATTACATCTTAAATACAAAAATACCTCATTTTTTTCATCCAGAACTTCTAATCCGAATTCTTCGTCGACGTATACAAGATAATTCTTTTTCTCATTCATTACGATTAATATTTTATAAAAATAACAAGCTAATTACTTTTAATACAAATTCTTTTTTTTCCCAAAAAGAAAGTAGTAGATTATCAATATTTTTATGGCATTATTATATTCGTGAACTAGAATTTTTTTTAATTAATCAGTGGAAATTTTTAAATTGTTGTAAATCTTTATCATATTTAACTTTATTAGATAAAACAGATTGTATGAAAAAAATGAAGCATATTATTAAGAATTCTTTATGGATGAAATTACAAATTTTTTTTTATAAAAAAAAAATGTCTTTTCATTATATAAGATATGATAATAATTATATTATCGCAATAAGAAGTTCTAATTATTTAGCAGAAAAATGGAGTTTTTTTCTTTATAAATTTTGGTATTATTATTTTCACCATTTATTTAGACCTTCTAGAATAAATGTAAAAAAAATTTCTAAAAGCTACTTTTCTTTTTTAGGTTATCTTTTTGGTATTCAAATAAAAAAAGTTTTAATTTCAATTAAAAGAATAGATAATTTAAAAAAAGTATATATTATAAAAAAAGAGCTTTATTCTATTACTTTAATATCATCTTTAATTGAATTGTTAGCTAAAGAAAAATTTTGTGATACTTTAGGACATCCAATAAGTAAATTAGCTTGGACTACTTTAACAGATGACGAAATTTTTAATCGTTTTGATCAAATTTGGAAAAATTTCTTTTATTACTATAGCGGATGCAAAAATAAAAAAAACTTATATCAAGTACAATATATACTTCGATTTTCTTGTGCTAAAACATTAGCTTGCAAACATAAAAGTACTATACGCTATGTTTGGAAAAAGCATGGTTCAAATTTTTTTGCAAAATCTTTTTTTTTTAAAAAACAAGAACTAATTAATTTAAAATTTCTTAAATTATATCCTTCTATAAAAAAAATCTGGTATCTTGATATTCTTCAAATAAATTATTTAGCAAAATTATTACAAAAAAAAAATAATAGTAGTAAATAAAATAATTCAAATTAATCAAATTAACTGTTTAATAAAATTATTAATTTAATAATAATTAAAAAGTTACTCATAAAATTCTCGGATAGAATGACTACATAGAGAAAGCCGTGTGCGATAAAAATTGCAAGCACGGTTTGGGAAGAGGTGTTTTTATTTTTATCTAAGGAAATAAAATTCATCCACTTTCATCCGACGAGTTCCGGGTTCGAGCCCCGGGCAACCCATTTTAGTTTAGTCCAAATGAATAATTCTCTATCTAAATTATTATCCAATATTATTTTTATAAAGAGATAATTTATGTGAGTACAAAAAAATTTGATCTAATTAATCTTTTTTTATAAATAAAAAAAGATTTTCATTTTAAAGAAGAGTTGACATAGTAATACATTTTGTGTAATACTATAAGTTAACAAGTTTATATACTTGGGTAACTTATTATTATCTTACAAACCAAGTTTTACCATGACCGCAACTTTAGAAAGACGCGAAAGCGCAAGCCTATGGGGTCGCTTCTGCGACTGGGTTACCAGCACTGAAAACCGCCTTTACATCGGATGGTTCGGTGTCGTAATGATCCCTACTCTATTAACTGCAACCTCTGTATTCATTATTGCTTTCATCGCAGCTCCTCCTGTAGATATTGATGGTATTCGTGAGCCTGTTTCTGGTTCTCTTCTTTACGGAAACAACATAATCTCTGGTGCTATTATTCCTACTTCTGCAGCTATTGGTTTGCACTTTTACCCAATTTGGGAAGCTGCTTCCGTTGATGAATGGCTATACAATGGTGGTCCTTATGAACTAATCGTTCTTCATTTCTTACTTGGTGTAGCTTGCTACATGGGTCGTGAATGGGAACTTAGCTTCCGTTTAGGTATGCGTCCTTGGATCGCTGTTGCATATTCAGCTCCTGTTGCGGCTGCTACTGCTGTTTTCTTGATCTATCCTATTGGTCAAGGAAGCTTCTCTGACGGTATGCCTTTAGGAATCTCTGGTACTTTTAACTTTATGATTGTGTTCCAAGCTGAACATAATATCCTTATGCACCCATTCCACATGCTTGGTGTAGCTGGCGTATTCGGCGGTTCTCTATCTAGTGCTATGCATGGCTCCTTGGTAACTTCAAGTTTAATCCGAGAAACTACTGAGAATGAGTCTGCTAATGCAGGTTACAAGTTTGGTCAAGAGGAAGAAACTTATAACATCGTAGCTGCTCACGGTTACTTTGGTAGACTTATTTTCCAATATGCTAGCTTTAACAACTCTCGTTCTTTACACTTCTTTTTAGCTGCTTGGCCTGTAATAGGTATCTGGTTTACTGCATTAGGTATCAGCACAATGGCTTTCAACCTAAATGGTTTTAACTTTAACCAATCTGTTGTTGACAGCCAAGGCCGTGTAATTAACACTTGGGCTGACATCATCAACCGTGCTAACCTTGGTATGGAAGTTATGCATGAACGTAATGCTCACAACTTCCCTCTAGATTTAGCTTCTGTTGAAGCTCCTTCTGTAAACAGTTAATATTTTAGTTATAAATTTATTATATAAATTTATATAAGTAGGATAACAACTTGAAAATAATGACCTTAGGGATTTATTTCCTAAGGTCATTATTTTTTTTTATTTATTGAAAATAAATGAATTAAAAAAAAAAAAGGCGGACGTGGCCAAGTGGATTAAGGCAGTGGATTGTGGATCCACCACGCGCGGGTTCAATTCCCGTCGTTCGCCCATCAGAAACGAAATAAAACTAAATAAAGTTTTATTATCATATAAAAAATAATTTAATTTTTATTAGTTGACGAAACCTTTTGTTTATGTCATCATAAATAAAATGATAAACATGAAAAACTTTTAAATTTTAATTTTAGTTAGAATACTAACTAATTTTTTTTTTATAAATAGAAAGAATTACTAATGTTTAAAAACATTTAGTATTTTTATATAAGATAAAAATAGCGAAAAAACTTAAAAATTTAAGGTTATTTGATTAAAGTTTCCATATAAAAAAATCTAGTTATTATAAAGTTTTATCTAACTGCTGTAAAAAAAAAATGAAACAAAAATTATCAAAAAACAAATACTTATATAGAAGATTGAAATTGGAAGAAATAAAAAACCCTCAATATTTTTTTGAGATATGGACAGAATCAAATTTAGTTAAATTTTTAATTAGACTTTTTTTTAATAAAGAAAATTTAATTAAATTTTTTGACTTTCGAATTATTATTTCATTAATTTTACGTGATTTAAATAATTCAAAAAATAACAAAAGCTCAATATTAAATACTTTTTTATTTTTTTTATTATCCGTTTTTTTATATCGTTTAAGTAATAAAGCTATTATTGACAAAAAGTATTTAAATTTATTTAAAATAGTTTATGGACATATCAATTATTATGAATATAAAGAAAAAGATTTGGAGGAAACCTGTAATAAAAAAAAAATTTCGACTTTGACGCCTGAGTCTCTTTCTAAAAATTTTGATTTAAAAAAAAAGAAACAATATTCGATTATTAAAGCAAATTTAAAAAAAAAACTCTATGTTATACCTGGATATAATGAAAATTTAATTAAAAATTCAGAATGGTGGAAATTTTGGATTATAAAAGAAATTTTGCCTAGTTGGAAAATATCTTCTAATTCTATAAAAAAAATTGAAAATTTATTAAAAGAAAAAAATACAAATGATTTAAAACATTTTTTTAAATTTTATATAACTAATATACTTTGTCAAAATTATAATTGGGAAAAAAAATTTAATTCTATTTTTTTTGAAAATTTAGAAAAAAATAAAAAATTAAGATCAAGTAAAAATGAAAAAATATTAGAAGATACTTTAGTTATTAAAATATTTTATGCTTTTTGTGAAAAATTAATTTTTGAAATCGAAAATCCTTTAAAATTAGATAGTTTTAATTCAATAATCAAATTTGACAACACTAATTATAATACTAAATTATTTTTTTCTATTCCAACATATCATGATCATAAAAAAAAAAAAAATCCTGAACAATTTTATTTAGTAAAAAAAAATATAATTCAAAATTTAAAATTTTTGGGTGAAGCGGATCCAATTATCGCAAAATGTTATATTTTAATAAAACAAAAAAGATGGTCTTTTTTTAATAATTATACTGAATTTTATATATGGCAATTATATAAAAAAAGCTTATTTAAATACAAAAATAATTTAAATAAAGTTAATATTAATAAAAAGAAATTAGATATAAGATTATTTAAATCAAAAATTTTATATAGTGAAAAAAAAAATTTAAGATCAGATAAAAGTTTATCAGAAATTTCATATCAAATATCAAAATATATTTTATATAAGCTAAAAAACTCTAATAAATTAATAAATAATTATAAACTAATTGATCAAAATTTTAAATTAGAAAAAGGAGAGAAACCTAAAATAAAAAAAAGTTTAAATTTAGTTAAAACTAGTTTTGCCGAATCAAACAAAAATTTTTTAAAATCGCTTTTAAATACAAAAACTTTAAATAACAAAAACGGTAAACAAAATATTACTTCAACAATTTGGGATATATTTTTTTTTAATCAGAATAAGAAGAACATAATAAAATCAAATTTATTTCTGAATCCTTTTTTCAAAAATTATTTAATATTATGGATCAAAAATTTATTTATAGAAAATGAAAAATATACTACAAATACATTTTTTTTTAAAAATAAAAAATTTTCAAAATTGAATTCTAAGTTTTTTTCAAATATTTTATCTATAGATGAATTGAGTGTCGCTTTTTCTACTACTAAAAAATATAAGAACAAATTAAAAAAAAAAAAAAATAAATTTTTTAGCCATTTTATAAAATCAGATAATTATAGATTAATTTTATTATGGAAAATTAAAAAAAATCATAAAATTTTTAATAATTTTATTTTTTTAGATTACGCTTATAAAATTATTTTAAAAAAAAAAAATAATGTAAAAAAATTAGTTTTATTACTCAATTCCAAACCCTCTAAAAATATTTTTTATTTATTATGGTTTTTTATTCATAAATATATTAGTATTGCTGATTATAATGACAATATAAAATATAATAAAAGTGTATTATTTCAAATTAAACATTTTATAAATTTAGCTATTTTTTTAGATAAATTAAATTTATTAATAATTAAATATAATTTATTTTATATAAAAACTACTTATTCTAATTTAAATTATCAAAATATACAAAATTCTAAATTAGAAAAAAACTTCTTAATTACTAAAATAATTTATAAAAAAAAAAAAGAAGAAAATAAAGCTTTAATAAAAAATGATTTAAAAAAAAAATTTAAAATTTATATTATTCTTTTAAAATTTTATACTAAATTTACAAACAATTATCAATTCATTTCCAATAACTTTTACAAAAATTCAATAAATTTTTTAAAAAATTTATTTTTAATTAATAAATTCTTTTATTATAGAAAAAAAATGAATTTAAAAAAAATAACAAAAACTATAATTAATAAAAATTTATTAAATTGGAAAAAAAAAAGAAAAAACTATTTTTATTTTAATAATAATATAAAAAAAAATAAATATATTTGTTATAATTTTAATCAATATACTTTAATTAATGAGAAAAATAAAAACAAAGAAATATTCAATTATTTTATTGAAAAACAAAAAAATTTATTATCTTTATCTAATAAAATAAATTTTATAAATGGTCAAAATTTAGTTACTAAATGGTCTAATGAATTAAATAAAAAAACTATTTATATATTTTATAAAACTTTTCTATCTATTTTTCATGAGAATTTTAATAAAATTTCAAAATTATTCATTTATTCTCAAAAAATTATAAATATTAAAAATAAAAAAAAAGATCAAAAAATTATTTTAAATAGGAAGGTTTTATTAAAACAAATTACATTTAATATTTATTATAAATTAAATACTTATTTTTATTTTGATAAAAAGTTAATTACTAATTTTCTTATTAATTATTTTGATGAAAATAATAATAAAGTTTGCACAAAAATTTTTAACAGTATTTTTTTCTCCCCAATATGGCAAAATGAAAAAACTTATTTTGGTTCTATAAAAATCTCTAATGAAATTTTATTAAAATCTCAATTTTTTAGAACAGATACATTAAAATTATTAAACTTTTTATATTATTCTAATTTAAGTTATAAAAAAAATTTAACTTTTTATTTAAAAAAAAAAAAAAAAAATAATTTAACATATACACAATTAATAAAAAGTATAGCTATAGAAAAAAAAATTTTATCTAATAATCAATTAACTTTTTTTTATAAAAAACAAAATAAAAATTCAAATATTGAATCACAAATATATAAAACTTTTTTATCTAAAAATTTTAAAATTTTTAACTGTTCAAAATTAGTGTTTTTATATAAATTTGACTTAGATAAATTACTAAATTCATCAATTAAATTTAATATAATTTTTAATAAAAAAATAATAAATTTGAAAACAATTAACTTAGATAAAAAACAACATATTCGAAATACATTAAAACCAAAAAATAATGCTCATAAAATAAATTATTTTGAAAATTATTTGCTTTCTGAGTTTTTTATCAAAATAAAAAACGAAAATAATAAAATAGTTAATTGGACTAATAAATTATTTCTTATAAAATATAATTCCAAAGCAAGTTTAATAGATATTATTTTAGATAATAATACAAATAATAGAAATTGGAATTATGAAAAAAAAAAAAATATATTATCATCTTTTTCAAAAAATTCTATTAAATTAATTCCACAAACTAAAATACATCAAATATTGAAAAAATCTACTTTTTTTATAAAATGGACTTTATTTGAAAATTATATACCATGGTTTTTTACTTTCAAATGGTGGAAGTATTTTAAAAATATAGTTTTAAATTTACTTTCAGAATTATTATTAAATATCAATGATAAATTTAATTATATTTTACCAACAACTTTACAAAATATAAAAAAAAGATTAGAGTATTTATTAAAAAATTTATTATTTAATTTAAAAAATAAAATTATTGGTAATTCATTTGAAATTTGGAATTTACGTTTATTGAAACAAGTTAATAAATTATATAACAATCAACAAATTATATGGCCATCTTTTTATTTAAATCTGGTCATTAAATGGAATAAACAACATATAGCAACTATAAGTTTTATTATTTTTAGTTACTTTCTTTTTCAAAAATATTTTTCCAGTTTATTAGGTTCAGATTATTTTGAACTATGGAGATATTTTGAAATAATTCAATATTTAATAGATTCTTCACGTGAAAGATATTTAGATAATTTAATTCATAATAATTCAATACAATTTATTAAATCAGAAAATTTATTAATGCATTTTTTTAGAAATTTAAAACACTATATAAAAAATGCTAAATTTTATTTAGTTGAAAAAAAAAAAAGAAACAAATTATTAATTAATAATAAAGGATTAGACCTTTCTCGTAGAGAACGAAAATTATTAGTTCAATCTTTAATAACTGACAAAAGTATTGAGCAATATAGATCGAAATTTACTTATAATAAAAGTTCTATAAGTTTTCAAATTGGTAATTCAATTGTAAAACAGCATAAATTGAAAAATTATTTAGAAAATTTAACTGAAATTTATCAAAAAAATTTAGTAAATTATCCTTTTTATCAATTTTATCTAGCAGAAAATTTAATTTTTCTATCTTGGTGGCAAAAATCAACTTCTTTAGATATACCATGGCAAAGTAATACTTTAAAATCAACTTTATATAGAAAACCTATTCCACTTGAATTAAGACTTTTTTCTTCAAAAGGAATTTTATTAATAGGTTCATCAGAAAGTGGACGTTCTTATTTGGTTAAAAATATAGCAGCAAATTCTTTTGTTCCTTTGATAAAAATATCTATAAATAAACTTTTATATAATAAACCTGATATTATAACTGAAAGTTGGATGAACATTTTAATGGAAAGTTTGCGAAGATTAAATCTTATTTTAGAATTAGCAAAAAAACTATCTCCGTGTATAGTATGGATGCAAAATATTCATGAGCTTAATGTAAACCGCTCAACTCAAAATGTAGAATCTGATCCAACTTTTTTACTTGGTATTTTCTTAAAATATTTTCAAACTGGTTTTAATAAAAGAAATACTCACAATATAGTTATTATTGGTTCGACTCATGTTCCTAAAAAAGTGGACCCTGCTTTAATTTCTCCAAATAGATTAGATCAATTAATAAATATTCGAATGTTTAATATTTTACAAAGGAAAAAAAAAATTTCAATTTTATTAAACAGTAAGCATAGTAAGTATTTTTATTCAAAAAATAAAAAATCATGTATTAACGAATTTGGATATAGAACCATAGGGTATAATGCACGAGATTTAGCAGGACTTATTAATGAAATTTTATTAATTAGTATTGTTCAAAACCGATCTATAATAGAAAAAAAAACTATAAAATTAGCTTTTCATAGACAAGCTTTAGGTTCTACATATATAAATAATAAAATTATTTTTACACAGAATTATAGTATACTTTTTTATAAAGTTGGAAAACTTCTTGTACAAAATTTCTTTATAAAAAATTCGTCTAGAAATCCTTTATATTTTGGTAACGATTTATGGAAAAAAAAATTTTATTATTTATCTAAATGGTATTTAGAACCTTCTATTTTTGAATCAACAATAAAAGAATTCACTATTTTGCCTCATATTTTAGGTTGTTTAGCCGGGTTAGCTGCTCGAGATTCTTGGTTCATATTAGAAAATAAATCAGATAATTTAATTTCACTTGATAAGTATGCTGAAAATGACTTTTATTTAGCTTGTAATATTCTAGAAAGTCTTTTAATAGAGTTTTCATGGTTAGAAATATTTGAAGGAAAAAATACTAATAAAAAAAAGAATTTTAATTATCAGTTTCAACCAAAAAATCCTTTACATATGATAAAAAAAGGACTTTTTTCAAGAATAGATCAAAATGCTAAAAATACATTGTTAAATAAATCTAGTAATGAAATAATTCCTTATAAAAAAGAACTTTTTCAATTAACTAGTAATATAACTTGGGCTCCTAAATTATCTCGTCTTAATTTTATTCGTAGTAATTTATTCAATTGGATAAATAGACCTAATGAATTTAAAATTACATATAATTTTGATTTTTCAAAAAAAAAAGAAAAAAAAGAATTTAATGGCTCACCAAAAAATTCTCAGTTTTTTGAAATTATTCAGCACAAAACAAAAGAGCAACTTCCTTATGAAAGGATTTTATCCCGAATAAGACGAAGAAATGTCCAAGAATTAGAATTTCAGTTAGAAGATATTTTATTAGAAGAGCAATTTGTAATATTAGGTTTTTCACGATTATTCACGGAATATCGAATGGAGTCTCGATTATCTAGTAAACCTATGTTATTTATCGGGGGAAGATTTCTTTGGGATCCTACTGGTTTATTATTTCGAAATCATCATTTTATTTTTTCACGACAAAATTTATTTATAGATGAAGAAATGTTAAGAAGATTGTATGTTACTTATGGAGCAAGAAGAGAAAGAGAAAAATCTCGTTCAAGTCAAAAAATTAAACAATTTTTTCTTCATCGTGGATATGGTCGAGATTCCATAAATGACTTTTCTATAAATTGGTGGAATCAATTACCTTTTATTGAAAAAAATAATGTTGAAACTTTTAAGCGTATTGAAGGAATTGGTGTTCAATCAAAACGCCCGCAAGTATTTACCCCTGTATATCTATATCAACGTTGGTTGATTGAAAATCCACTAGAAAATATGAGTCGTTTTGAATTATTAAATAATCAACAAAGATGCTTAAAAATAAATAATTTATTATTTAATGATTCTTTTATTTATTACACTCTTTTAGAAATTTATCAATATTTATTAAAATTTTTTATTTTGCATCAAATTTTATTAAATGAAATGACAAAAATATTATTTAGAAATAAATGGCTTTTTCAAAACGAAATTGAATATTTTATTAATAAAATTGACCAAATAAACTAAAAGTTAATTTATTTTATTTGAAAATATATAAAATAAATAAAAAAAATTAATGAAAAATTTAATATAGTAATAAAAAGAAATTATGGTAAAAAAAAAGTTTTTTTTTTACCACAATTTCTTTTTTATTAGTAATTCAAAATAGTTTGTTTAATAATAAAATAAAACTTTTATTTAAATTGGCTTAATAAAAAAAATAAATACTAATAAAATTTTATTAAAATTATTTGATTCAATTTAATTAGACATACGGGATTGACGGGACTCGAACCCGCAACTTCCGCCTTGACAGGGCGGTGCTCTAACCAATTGAACTACAATCCCTATAAACATATATATAATTATTATGGCAATCTAAAAAGCTTTATGTCAAATTAATAATAGTTTATTAAGTAAACCTTTTTTTTTATAAAAATAGAAATTATAGAAAAAATTTAATTTGATTAAAAGATAGACAAAATAAAAAAAAAATATGTAAAATTTTTATACTTATAAATATGAATAAAATTTGGGCCGAGCTGGATTTGAACCAGCGTAGGCATTGCCAGCGGATTTACAGTCCGTCCCCATTAACCACTCGAGCATCGACCCAAAAAAAAATAAATAAATAAAATAACAAAGTTATTTATTAGTCTAACTTTGTTATTTTCTTTTTTCAACTATTATAATTATATAAAAAACTTTATGTAATAATGAACTATTACAAAGATTTTTTGATACTACCCCCAGGGGAATTCGAATCCCCGTCGCCTCCTTGAAAGAGAGGTGTCCTAGGCCACTAGACGATGGGGGCTTGATCCTTACATTCATGTTACTTAATTCTTTATTTACTGTCAATAGTTAATAGTATGCTTGATTTCTTTAATTATAAATAATTACAAAAAAATTTTAATAAAAACGTTAAATAATAGTAAATGACAAAAACGCTTAAATTTGAAAAAAAGTTAGATGAAGTTTTGATTTAATTTTAAGTAATAAAATTTGAGTTGACAAATATATCTTTTTTATTACAAACTTCATTAATATTTATTTTTTAATAAATTAGCAAAATTGCCCTTTTAACTCAGTGGTAGAGTAACGCCATGGTAAGGCGTAAGTCATCGGTTCAAATCTGATAAAGGGCTTATATATTTATACTTAAATAAAAAATTTTAAATTATTTAATAAATAATTAAAATAAAAAAAAGTATATATATAAAATTATGTTTTTTTACTTTTTAGTTATTATAAATTAATTTAATTTAAATAAAAATTTTAAATAGAAAATATTATAAAAATTTTAATGAATAAAAATATTTAGAATCAAATATAAAAAAAAATAATAAAATATTAAATTTTTGTTAACTAAATAATTACTTTTTTATAAAATATTACGACTAAATTGGATATAAGACAATTAATTGATATAATATATATTTGATAGATTAATTATAAATTAATAATAATAATAAGTTTATAATAAAAGTTCTATTTATTTCCACAAATAAATATTTAAAATATGCAAATAATATTTTAGTAAATTTAAAGATTATTATTATAAATAAATTGGCTATTCTTATAATAGATTTTACTAAAAAAAAGATGAAATAAAAAACAAATTTGAGTTAAAGGGACATGCAAGAACATAAATAATAAAGAAAAGAAAAGTTTACCTATCTTCTAAATTTTTAGTTGTTTAAAATGTAGAAGAGTTTAAAAAAAAAATAAAAATTAAATAATATTTTTATTTTTATGTTTAAGGTACTTAATAATGATCAAAATAGTTAGATAGGAGAATCACTATGACTATAGCCATTGGAAAGTCTTCCAAAGAACCAAAAGGTTTGTTTGATAGCATGGATGACTGGCTACGAAGAGACCGTTTTGTATTTGTAGGTTGGTCTGGTCTATTACTTTTTCCATGTGCTTATTTTTCTTTAGGTGGATGGTTTACAGGTACAACTTTTGTTACTTCATGGTATACTCATGGATTGGCTACCTCTTATTTAGAAGGCTGTAATTTTCTAACTGCTGCAGTATCTACTCCTGCTAATAGTTTAGCACATTCTTTATTACTATTATGGGGTCCTGAAGCACAAGGAGATTTTACTCGTTGGTGTCAATTAGGAGGTTTATGGACTTTCGTTGCTCTTCATGGTGCTTTTGCACTAATAGGCTTTATGTTGCGCCAATTTGAGCCAGCTAGATCTGTACAATTACGTCCTTATAATGCAATTGCTTTTTCTGGTCCAATTGCTGTTTTCGTTTCTGTATTTCTAATCTATCCTCTTGGCCAATCAGGTTGGTTTTTTGCACCTAGTTTTGGTGTAGCAGCCATTTTTCGATTTATTTTATTCTTTCAAGGTTTTCATAACTGGACTTTAAACCCTTTTCATATGATGGGAGTTGCTGGAGTTTTAGGAGCAGCGCCTTTATGCGCTATTCACGGTGCAACTGTTGAGAATACTTTATTCGAAGATGGTGATGGTGCAAATACATTCCGTGCTTTTAACCCAACTCAATCTGAAGAAACTTATTCTATGGTTACAGCTAACCGTTTTTGGTCTCAAATTTTTGGTGTTGCATTTTCCAATAAACGCTGGTTGCATTTCTTTATGTTATTTGTACCAGTAACAGGTTTATGGATGAGCGCTATTGGAGTCGTTGGTCTGGCTTTAAATCTAAGAGCTTATGATTTTGTTTCTCAGGAAATTCGTGCAGCGGAAGATCCTGAATTTGAAACTTTCTATACTAAAAATATTCTTTTAAATGAAGGTATCCGTGCTTGGATGGCAGCTCAAGATCAGCCTCATGAAAATCTTGTATTCCCCGAGGAGGTTCTACCCCGTGGAAACGCTCTTTAATGGAACCTTATCTTTAGGTGGTCGTGATCAAGAAACCACTGGTTTTGCTTGGTGGGCTGGTAATGCGAGACTTATTAATTTATCTGGTAAATTATTAGGCGCTCATGTAGCTCATGCTGGATTAATTGTATTCTGGGCCGGAGCAATGAATCTTTTTGAAGTAGCTCATTTTGTACCAGAAAAACCTATGTATGAACAAGGATTAATTTTACTTCCTCATTTAGCTACCTTAGGATGGGGAGTAGGTCCTGGTGGCGAAGTCATAGATACTTTTCCATATTTTGTATCTGGAGTACTTCATTTAATTTCTTCCGCAGTTTTAGGCTTTGGGGGTATTTATCATGCGCTCATTGGACCAGAAACTTTAGAAGAATCTTTTCCATTTTTTGGTTATGTTTGGAAAGATAAAAATAAAATGACTACTATTTTAGGTATCCATTTAATTTTATTAGGTATTGGTGCTTTTTTCCTAGTATTTAAAGCCTTATATTTTGGAGGTGTTTATGATACTTGGGCTCCTGGGGGGGGTGACGTAAGAAAAATTACAAATCTTACCCTTAATCCTAGTGTTATATTTGGTTATTTACTTAAATCACCTTTTGGTGGAGAAGGATGGATTGTTAGTGTAGATAATTTAGAAGATATTATTGGAGGACATGTTTGGTTAGGTTCTATTTGTATTTTTGGCGGAATTTGGCATATTCTAACAAAACCATTTGCTTGGGCTCGTCGTGCTCTCGTCTGGTCTGGAGAAGCTTATTTATCTTATAGTTTAGGGGCAATTGCTGTTTTTGGTTTTATCGCTTGCTGTTTCGTCTGGTTTAATAACACTGCTTATCCAAGTGAATTTTATGGTCCTACTGGGCCAGAAGCGTCTCAAGCGCAAGCTTTCACTTTCTTAGTTAGAGACCAACGGCTTGGAGCTAATGTAGGTTCTGCCCAAGGACCTACTGGTTTAGGTAAATACCTTATGCGTTCTCCAACTGGGGAGATTATTTTTGGAGGAGAAACCATGCGTTTTTGGGATCTTCGTGCTCCATGGTTAGAACCTTTACGAGGTCCTAATGGGTTGGATTTGAGTAAATTGAAAAAAGATATTCAACCTTGGCAAGAACGACGTTCTGCAGAATATATGACTCATGCTCCGTTAGGTTCTTTAAATTCCGTAGGTGGTGTAGCTACTGAAATCAATGCAGTAAATTATGTTTCTCCACGAAGTTGGTTAGCTACTTCCCATTTTGTGTTAGGATTCTTTTTCTTTGTAGGTCATTTATGGCATGCAGGAAGAGCGCGTGCGGCTGCAGCTGGATTTGAAAAAGGAATTGATCGCGATTTTGAGCCTGTTCTTTCTATGACACCCCTTAACTAATAATTAAAAAACAAATTAGTTATTGATAATTTAAAATGGTTCGGCTTTTTTAGTCGAACCATTTTAATAAAATCTAAGTTTTTTTCATAAAAACGATTGATTTCAAAGAAAAATTAAAGGAGAGAGAGGGATTCGAACCCTCGATAGTTCTTAAAAACTATGCCGGTTTTCAAGACCGGAGCCATAAACCACTCGGCCATCTCTCCTATTTTTTAGGTAAAAAAAATAGTAAGGTCATTAATTATACAATAATAAAAGCTTATTTAACAATATTGTTACATAAATAAAAAGTAAATCTTAAATTTTTTAATTAAAAAAATTTGAAATATTTTTGACTCAGTAAGTAAATAATTACTAGAAAAGGATTAATGGTATAACCTATTTTATATTTTTTAACTTGGAGAATCACAACCATGACTATTGCCTTTCAGTTGGCTGTGTTTGCATTAATTGCTATTTCGTTTCTATTAGTAATTGGTGTACCTGTTGTGCTTGCCTCTCCCGATGGTTGGTCAAGTAGTAAAAATGTTGTGTTTTCAGGTGCTTCATTATGGATTGGATTGGTTTTTTTGGTCGGTGTTCCTAATTCTTTCATATCATAGAATTTTATTTTTATCATACGAAATTAAAAATGAAATAAAATAAAATGTTTTTATTTCCCTCCCTGTGTAGACTTTATATTATAAGTTCCAAAAGGTTTTTTTGATAGAAAATAAATATTTTCTACTAGGGAGGGTTTTTCTATTTCATTTTATTTCAAATTATTTTAATTAATTATTTGATTAAAAATAAATTTAATAAATAATTGACTATATTAAAAAAAAAAAGTATATATATATATATGCATATTTTGCATATATCTAGATATAATTGCGGGTATAGTTTAATGGTAAAATTCCTCCTTGCCAAGGAGAATATGCGGGTTCGATTCCCGCTACCCGCCTTTTTTTTTACTGTCATCATCTAGTTCAAAATAATAAAAAAGGTTTAATAAGAAATTAAATTTTTATTTTTTATATATTATAAATATAGATATATATATAAATTATACTATATTACTTTAGCATTTTATACTATATAGCGGAGACAGGATTTGAACCCATGACCTCAAGGTTATGAGCCTTGCGAGCTACCAGGCTGCTCTACTCCGCGTCATGGAATAATAACATATTTTTAATTGATTAAACAATTACTTTTTTATTTTAATCATGAAACCCCCCAACTAGAATTAGAATTTGAAATTAGGGGGACTTTTTAATTATAGTTTTTTTTGCGTCTCTTCAAAATTTTTCACCAACTGGATTTAGTTATTCCAGGTATAAAACATGCATGAGCCATTTCTCTTAATACATGTCTGGATAAACCAAAATCACGATAAATTGCTCTGGGCCTTCCGGTTAAAAAACAGCGACGATGAAGTCTTGTAGGTGCACTGTTACGTGGTAAAGTCTGTAATTGTTTCTGAAATTCCCATTTTTCATCCAAAGATAAAGTTTCCTTTATTTTTTTTTTCATAGATTGACGAAAATTTTGGTATTTTTTTTCTAATTTTTGTTTCTTTTTCTCTCTTTCAATAAGACTTTTTTTTGCCATAATTTTCTTTAATGAGTAAAATATTTTTTTAGTTAAAAAAGTGAAATAAATTAAATTTTTTTTTTCACTTTTTTTCATTTTATTTTATTTTGTTATATTCTTTTCTATATCGAATAGGATAGAGTTTTAAAACTAAACTCTATCCTATTCAATAAATTTTTTTATCCTATTTAATTTTAATAATTATTAACCAAATTTACCTGATGTAGAAGCAATTAGAAAAGCAGCATAAGTAAATATATAACCTACTGAAAAGTGGGCTAACCCAACTAATCGTGCTTGAACAATAGAAAGAGCTACTGGTTTGTCTTTCCAACGAACTAGATTAGCTAAAGGCGTACGTTCATGAGCCCAAGCCAAAGTTTCAATAAGTTCTTGCCAATATCCACGCCAAGAAATTAAGAACATGAATCCGGTAGCCCAAACAAGATGTCCAAATAAGAACATCCATGCCCAAACAGATAAACTATTCATACCAAATGGATTATACCCATTAATAAGTTGTGAAGAGTTTAACCATAGATAATCTCGCAACCATCCCATTAAATATGTAGAAGATTCATTAAATTGAGCTACATTTCCTTGCCATAAAGTAATATGTTTCCAATGCCAATAAAAAGTGACCCACCCAATAGTATTTAGCATCCAAAAAACAGCTAAATAAAAAGCATCCCATGCTGAAATATCACAAGTTCCACCTCGTCCTGGACCATCGCACGGAAAACTATAACCAAACTCTTTTTTATCTGGCATTAATTTAGAGCCACGCGCATCTAAAGCACCTTTTACTAAGATTAATGTAGTTGTATGTAAACCTAAAGCAATAGCATGATGAACTAAGAAATCTCCAGGACCAATAGTTAAAAATAATGAATTGCTATTATTATTAACAGCATCTAACCAACCCGGTAGCCATAAAGTCTGGCCAGAATTAAAAGCTGGACTATCTACTGACGATAAAAGCACATCAAAACCATATAAAGCTTTACCATGAGCAGATTGTATCCATTGAGCAAATACAGGTTCAATTAAAATTTGTTTTTCTGGGGTACCAAAGGCAAGCATGACATCATTATGAACATAAAGCCCCAAAGTATGAAAGCCTAAAAATAAACTAGCCCAACTTAAATGTGATATAATTGCTTCTTTATGTTCTAACATTCTTGCTAATACATTATCTTTATTTTGTTCTGGATTATAGTCTCTTATGAAGAAAATAGCTCCATGAGCAAAAGCACCTGTCATTATAAATCCAGCAATATATTGGTGATGGGTGTATAATGCAGCTTGAGTAGTAAAGTCTTGCGCTATAAATGCGTATGGAGGTAAAGAATACATATGTTGAGCTACTAAAGAAGTAATAACTCCTAAAGAAGCTAAAGCTAAACCTAACTGAAAATGAAGGGAATTGTTAATAGTATCATAAAGACCCTTATGTCCACGACCCAAACGACCTCCTGGAGGGGTATGTGCTTCTAAAATTTCTTTTATACTATGACCAATACCAAAATTAGTTCTATACATATGACCAGCTATAATAAAAATAACTGCAATAGCTAAATGGTGGTGCGCCATATCAGTCAACCATAAACTTTGTGTTTGTGGATGAAATCCTCCGAGAAAGGTCAGAATAGCAGTACCTGATCCTTCAGAAGTACCAAATAAATGACTATTTGAGTCAGGATTTTGAGCATAAACATTCCATTGTCCTGCAAAAAAAGGTCCTAAACCCTGGGGATGTGGTAATGCCGTTAATAAATTATTCCATCTTACATGTTCACCTCGAGATTCAGGAATAGCCACATGAACTAAATGTCCAGTCCATGCTAAAGAACTTACTCCAAAAAGTCCTGATAAATGATGGTTAAGACGAGATTCTGCATTTTTAAACCATGAAACACTTGGTTTCCATTTTGGCTGTAAATGTAACCAACCAGCTATTAGAAAAAGAGCCGAAATAAATAATAGAAAAAGAGCTCCGGTATAAAGATCTTGATTACTACGTAAACCAATTGTATACCACCATTGATATACTCCAGAATAAGCTATATTAACTGGACCTGACGCTCCGCCTCGAGTAAATGCTTCTACAGCCGGTTGACCAAAATGTGGATCCCAAATTGCATGAGCAATTGGTCGTACATGTAAAGGATCTTGTACCCATGCTTCGAAATTACCTTGCCAAGCTACATGAAATAAATTACCAGAAGTCCATAAAAAAATGATTGCTAGCTGACCAAAGTGAGAAGCAAAAATTTTTTGATAAAGACGCTCTTCAGTTATATCATCATGACTTTCAAAGTCATGTGCAGTCGCGATACCAAACCAAATACGACGAGTAGTTGGGTCTTGAGATAGGCCCTGGCTGAATTTTGGAAATCTTGATGCCATAATGCTTTTCAAATCCTCCTAGCCATTATCCTACTGAAATAATTCTCGCTAGGAAGAATGCCCATGTTGTGGCAATCCCACCCAGAAGGTAATGAGCTACTCCTACAGCACGGCCTTGTACAATACTCAAGGCTCTAGGCTGAATAGCAGGGGCAACTTTTAATTTGTTGTGAGCCCAAACGATAGACTCAATAAGCTCTTGCCAATATCCACGACCACTAAATAGAAACATTGAACTGAAAGCCCAAACAAAATGAGCGCCTAAAAATAAAAGACCGTATGCAGATAATGAAGAACCATAAGATTGAATTACTTGAGACGCTTGTGCCCATAAAAAGTCACGAAGCCATCCATTAATTGTAATTGAACTTTGTGCGAAATTTCCTCCTGTAATATGAGTAACAATTCCTTGATCGCTGATAGTACCCCATACATCAGATTGCATTTTCCAGCTAAAATGAAAAATAACTACTGAAATAGCATTATACATCCAGAATAAACCTAGAAAAACATGATCCCAAGCAGATACTTGACATGTTCCGCCTCTTCCAGGTCCATCACAAGGAAATCTAAAACCAAGATTAGCTTTATCTGGTATTAGGCGGGAACTACGTGCAAATAAAACACCTTTTAATAGTATTAAGACAGTTACATGAATAGTAAAAGCATGAATATGATGTACCAAAAAGTCCGCGGTTCCTAATGGAATTGGTAATAAAGCAACTTTTCCACCTACTGCAACTAAATCACCACCTCCCCAAGTTAAACTCGTACTTGCTGTTGCATTGGGAGCTGTTAAACTAGGTGCTAAGGCATGGGTATTTTGTATCCATTGAGCAAAAACAGGTTGTAATTGTATAGCAGTATCTGAAAACATATCTTGAGGGCGACCTAAAGCGCTCATCGTATCATTGTGAATATATAACCCAAAACTATGAAAACCTAAAAAGATACAAACCCAGTTTAAATGTGATATTATTGCATCACGGTGTCGTAAAACACGATCTAATAAATTATTGTATTGAGTTGTTGGATCATAATCTCTTACCATAAAAATAGCTGCATGTGCAGCAGCTCCAACTATAAGAAAACCGCCAATCCACATATGATGTGTGAATAACGAAAGTTGAGTAGCATAATCAGTCGCTAAATATGGATAAGGAGGCATGGAATACATATGATGAGCTACTATAATAGTTAAAGAACCTAGCAGAGCTAAATTAATAGCTAACTGAGCATGCCATGAAGTAGTTAAAATTTCATATAATCCTTTATGACCTTCACCTGTAAATGGACCTTTATGAGCTTCTAAAATTTCTTTTATACTATGACCAATACCAAAATTAGTTCGATACATATGACCAGCTACCAGAAAAAGAACTGCAATCGCTAAATGATGGTGCGCTGTATCAGTTAACCACAAACCTCCAGTAATTGGGTTTAATCCTCCGCGAAAAGTTAAAAAATCTGAATATTCTGACCAATTTAGAGTAAAAAATGGGGTTAATCCTTTAGAAAAACTTGGATAAAGTTGAGCTAGAAGATCACGATTTATAATAAATTCATGAGGAAGTGGTATTTCTTTAGGATCTACTCCGGCATCTAGAAGTCGATTAATAGGTAAAGAAACATGTACTTGGTGTCCTGCCCAACCTAAAGATCCTAAACCTAATAGGCCTGCTAAATGATGGTTTAACATAGATTCTACATTTTGAAACCAAGCTAATTTAGGAGCAGCTTTGTGATAATGAAACCATCCAGCAAAAAGCATTAAAGCTGCAAAAACTAATCCACCTATTGCAGTCGCATAAAGCTGTAATTCATTAGTTATTCCAGAAGCTCGCCAAAGTTGAAAAAAGCCGGAGGTTATTTGTATTCCTTGAAAACCTCCACCTACATCCCCATTCAAAATTTCTTGCCCTACTATTGGCCAAACGACTTGAGCACTGGGTTTGATATGAGTAGGATCACTTAGCCATGCTTCATAATTTGAAAAACGAGCCCCATGAAAATACATACCACTTAGCCAAATAAAAATAACAGCTAATTGACCAAAGTGAGCACTAAATACTTTACGAGAAATTTCTTCTAAATCATTTGTGTGACTGTCAAAATCATGAGCATCAGCATGTAAGTTCCAAATCCAAGTTGTAGTATTAGGACCCTTAGCTAAAGTTCTTGAAAAATGCCCTGGTTTAGCCCATTTTTCAAAAGAAGTTTTTACGGGATCTTTTTCTACCAAAATCTTGACTTCTGGTTCCGGTGAACGAATATTCATCGAGGTTCTCCTCTCTTCAGACGAGGCATAGGAAAAACCCACCAATAATGAATAGTAAACTTCTAAAAGATATTTATGACTTTCTTATCCAACTTTTTTTTTTCAGTTTAAAACTGGAGCAACTATAATACAGAAGTTACTTAGGGCAGGTATTCAAATTTATTATGACACATTTTTAAGGTGCTTAATGGACCGTATTAATTGCAATCCCATTTTTATCTAAAGTAATTTAAATTTATCTTTTATTATTCTTTTTTTTTATTTAAAACGCCCTGTTATTTTTAACCAATTTTGCGCTTCAATATAATTGCTTGGAGCAAGCGAGATTGCTTGTTTCCAATAATCAGCTGCTTGGTTAAACCAAGCTTCGGATGCTTCAGAGTCTCCTTGTTGAATAGCTTGTTCTCCTCGGTTGGGATAGGTAAAAATATCTTCCCTTAGAACCGTACATGAGAGTTTCCTACCTCATACGGCTCACTTAATTAAATTTACTATATTATTACTTAATTAAAATTTTTGTGCAAATTTTTTTTATTCATTTTTTTTTATTCAATTAATATTTAATAATTATTTGATAATTTTAATGATAGTAAGGTTTATAATAGAAAATTAGTTAATGAAATAAGTTTTAAATAAAATTTTAAAGAAAATTTTTCGTTTTCTTTTTCTTTTATTTTTATCTTTTCTCCTATAAAAAAAAAAAGAAAATTTTTTAGAGTAAACTATCTTATTTTTAATTAAATTTTATTAGTGTTTAATGATTAATTTATCAAAAATACTTTATCTCTTTAGAATCTGAGACTACACCGCTGTTTATTAAATTACCATTCAACTCAACTTTATTACATAAGTGAATTTTCTAAGTAAACAGATTTTTTTATTGGACCATAATTTTAATACTGGATCGTTACGGCGCTTTTCTAACAAATTTAATTATATTATCCATAGAGGTTTTAGACTTTTTTTTTTTTTAAATCATTATTTATTATTAAATCTTTTTAGGTTTTATAATGAAGTTTTATTTATTACAGCTAATAAAAATCTTTTTTACTGATTTATATGTAATAAGTCTCCACTTTTTTTATTTCTATTTATAATTTGTGGTAGTTTTTTACTAAAAAAATATATTATATTGATAGCCGCACGTAATGACAGATCACAGCCATATTATTAAAAGCTTGCGGTAAAGATGGATTTCGTTCTAATGCTTGAAAATAATATTCTAAAGCTTTTGCGTGTTCTCCATTACTTGTATGAATAAGACCTATATTGTATAGTATATAACTTCGATCATAGGGGTCAATTTCTAAGCGCATAGCTTCATAATAATTTTGTAAAGCTTCTGCATATTCTCCTTCAGATTGAGCTGACATTCGTTACGATCGTCTATATAATTTTATAAAAATGAATAAACTTCGTTTCAAAACCGTACATGAAATTTTCATTTCATACGGCTTCTCTTGTTTAATCTATAAACGGGATTAATCTATAAAATTTCCAAAAAAGTTTTACCCAATATAATAAATTACCAAGGGCTAGTTTTTTTTAAAAATAGCTAGCCATCCTTCTTTTAAAAAGGATTTTTATTTCAACCTTAAATTTAATCTTTAAATTTTTCTTTGTTCTTAATACTTTGTTTCTTAAAGGATTAGCTTTTTCGACAATCTCCGATGGTTATATGAGTACCCAATTTACAAATGAGATGGATTTTTGTTTTCCTAACCATAAATTTATTAGTAAATAATTTAGTAAATAATTTTTACTATTGCGTATAAAAAAATTTTATTTAAAATTTAACGAAGTTTTTGTGGTGTCGATTTCTACACGTAATGCTTTTCCAACTATGTATGCTTATAAAGTAAACTTAAATTTATAGCGTTAACCTTTTGCTTAATACTTTAATTCCTAGAAAATTGAAAGATTGAAGGCTACATTAATCGAGGGTACACGACAGAAGGAATTCTTTTTTCTAAATTAACCTTCACTAAGTATAAGTTTCATGTAATTAAATGTTTTCATGTTTTATTTCCTATAAAATTCATTTTAATAAGAGTTCAAAAGTCAAATCGCACCATCTCTATAATAACTAAAAGCTTCTTTTTCCCTTTGTGTGGTCGGAATTATTCGTAATAAAATGTCAGCAACAATTGTAAAAGTTTTATCAATAAAATTATCATTCTTTTGAGATCGAGGCATAATCAAATAGAGCTTTGGCAAATTTTTAATATTCCCTTTATTTGAGAATAAATCCATTAAATTTTTTTTTATAATATATTTATTTAAATATAAATATATAGATATATTAAATATTTAAATAAATTTAATTTTTTAATTAAAAAAACTAAAAAACTTGCTATTCTACAAACTTATGACTTAAAATTACAGAAAAATATTATAGGAAAGATGGCCGAGTGGTCGAAGGCGTAGCATTGGAAATGCTATGTAGGCTTTTGTTTACCGAGGGTTCGAATCCCTCTCTTTCCGGAGTTATAAATTTTTATTATGTATGTAATTGAAAATACTATTAATTCTTAGTTAAGCTTGACGAGAATAATATTCTACAACTAATAATTCATTTATTTTTAAACCAATTGATTCACGATCTAATATTTGGTTAACTAATCCTTTTTTTTCTAAAGAACTATAAGTTAAATGATTTGGTATTTTAGATTTTTGATAAAACTCTATATTTTTACTAATTATAGTCTCAGATTTTCGTTGATTTTTTATAGTAATAAAATCTTGAGGTTTACATCGATAACTTGGTATATCTACTATACAATCATTAACTAAAATATGTCTATGATTTACTAATTGTCTTGCTCCAGGAATCGTAGGAGCCATACCTAATCGAAAAATGACATTATCTAAACGCATTTCGAGTAATTGTAATAAAACTTCACCTGTGGATCCTTTTGCTTTTCTAGCAATACGTACATAATTAAGTAATTGTCGTTCTGTTATTCCATAATGAAAACGTAATTTTTGTTTTTCTTCCAAACGAATGCGATACTGAGAAATTTTTTTATTAGATGTTGATTGATTGATAGAACTAGATTTTAACTGGGGTATTTTATTAGTTGGTCCTGGTAAAGTTCCTAAACGACGTATTATTCTTACACGAGGCCCTCGATAACGGGACATAAAAACTCCTTATTTTTACAAAGAAAATTTACGGAAAAAAAGATAAAATAATAATGATAATAATAATATTCATAATAAAAAGTAAAAGATATTTAATCAATTTATTTTTTTTTTATAAAGTTTTTTTACTTCAAATTTATTTAACTTTTTTTACCAAAAAATTATATATTTTTTTTAGTCAAGAACATCATAACATAAGAGACACTACAAAAAAAATAATATTACTTTTTTTATATAAATAAACTTTTAAAAGTTTTTAAATTTTTTATTTTAAGATTCATTTTTAGTAATATATTTATTATTAAAAAAAGCCCGCTATCGGAGTCGAACCGATGACCATCGCATTACAAGTGCGGTGCTCTGACCTCTGAGCTAAGCAGGCTTTATTAATAGAAGTAAATAATAATAACAATTATTTTTTATTTTATTTTGGATAACTTAATTATTATATCAATAAAATTTTAATAATGCAAGAATCTAGATTTTACTAATTAAAAAAAATTATATATATATATATTTATACATAAAGTGTTGCCTTAAAACTTATAAAATATTATAATTGTTTAATATAATAAAATTTTACTATTATAATTTTTTTTATAGAATTTTATTTTTTGATTTGAACTGACAAAAAAGGGGGTATGGCGGAATTGGTAGACGCTACGGACTTAAATAATTTGAGCGTTAGTAAAAAAACTTACTAAATGCTAGCTTTCAGATTCAGGGAAACTTAGGTTGATAAAAATATAAGCAATCCTGAGCCAAATCTTATTTCCTTTTGTTTGAGGATAAAATAGGTGCAGAGACTCAATGGAAGCTATCCTAACGAATAATATTTTTAAAATTAGTTAAATTTTATTTTTTAAATATTAAGCGAGGATAAAGATAGAGTCCAATTTTACATGTTAATCTTAGCAACAATTTAAATTGTAGTAAGAAGAAAATCCGTTGGCTTTATTGACCGTGAGGGTTCAAGTCCCTCTACCCCCAAAACTAGAATTTTTTATTGACATAAACTGGAAGTTTATGTTAGGATAAGCCAATAAAAAAAAGCCGGAATAGCTCAGTTGGTAGAGCAGAGGACTGAAAATCCTTGTGTCACCAGTTCAAATCTGGTTTCTGGCATTATAAAATTATTTTATATCTCTTTTATTTTTATTATATATTTATTTTATGATATATTTACATATACATTATTTTGTTTTATTGTCTAATTTGAGACAATAAAACAAATTAAAAGAAAAAAATAATAAAAAAGTAGATCTCTAATTAATATATTTATTCACATAGAATAAAAGAATAAATTTTCTTTTAGCTTCTAAATCTAGATTAATAAGCATCTTGTAATTCATAAAAATCCGGTACAATGTAATCTTTACGTAGAGGCCAACCAATCCAAGTATCAGGCATTAATATACGTTTAAGACGTGGATGATTTTCATAATAAATTCCTAGCATATCATAAGATTCCCTTTCTTGAAAATCTGCACTTTTCCAAATCCAAAAAACAGATGGTATTTTAGGCTTTTGTCTCGATACAAAAATTTTTATACATATTTCTTCGGGTTGATCTGCATTATTTTGTATTTTTGTAAAATGATATACACTAGCTAATAACCCACCAGGTGCTACATCATAAGCGCATTGAGAACGTAGATAATTGAAACCATAAACATATAAAGCAACTGCGATAGAAAGCCAATTTTCAGATTTAATTTGTAAAATTTCTACACCTTGATAATCAAAACCTAAAGGTCGATGAGCTAGATTATGTTTTGCTAGCCAACCAGATAACCGCCCTTGTATTTTAGTAGTAGTAGTAGAATTATTTGTATAAGTATCTAACATATTTAAGTTTTTAAAAAATTCTATTTATTTTGAATATTTTTTTCATTATTTTCTTTTTTTAATAAAAAAGTTAAATTTTTATTTTTTTCAATTAAAGCAAAATTTTCTAAAATTAAATTAGATTGAGATTTAGAAAATTGAGGATATAACTGTTTATTAGATTGTTCAGTGTTAATAGTAGATACAAAATTAAATTTATGATTTAATGTTAAATATCTCTCTCCTTGTTTAAATTTATCTTTATCTTTATATGTTTCTTGAGCTACTTTTTTACGAAGTTTTATTATAGCATCTATAATAGCTTCCGGTTTTGGTGGACAACCAGGTAAATAAATATCTACAGGAATTAATTTATCTATTCCACGAACTGTACTATACGAATCTGTACTAAACATACCTCCTGTAATAGTACACGCTCCCATAGCAATCACATATTTAGGCTCAGGCATTTGCTCATATAATCTTACTAAAGACGGTGCCATTTTCATTGTTACAGTACCAGCTGTTATTATAAGATCCGCCTGTCTTGGACTGGACCTTGGAACTAAGCCATAACGATCGAAATCAAAGCGTGAGCCAATTAGTGAGGCGAATTCGATAAAACAACAACTAGTACCATAAAGAAGTGGCCATAAACTAGAAAGTCTAGCCCAATTTGAAAAATCATTAAAAGTTGTTAAAATAATTGAATTTGAGTTTTTTTGATTGGAGAGTGAATTTATAAGTGGCTTCATAGAATTATCAATTTGATTTTTATAATCGTACTCGTTAGAATTTAAGACCATTCTAGTGCTCCTTTGCGCCATGCATAAACTAAACCGATAATCAAAATACATATAAAAAATAAAGCTTCAATGAAAGCAGATAGGCCTAATTCATTAAAACTCATGGCCCAAGGATAAAGAAAAACTGTTTCTATATCGAAAATAACAAAAACTAGAGCGAACATATAATAGCGAATTTGAAACTGAATCCAAGCCTCGCCCATTGGTTCTATACCCGATTCATAACTAGTTAGTTTTTCTGGTCCTTGAATATTATTACTAATAGGTGTTAAAATTTTAGAAATTGAGAAAGTTAATATAGGAATAGAACTGGCTATTAATAAAAAAATAAAAAAAGAATTGTATTTAGGCAATAAAAACATTAATATACTCCTGTAAAATAAGAAGAACAATTTTATTTTAAATAAAAATAAAATTTAATTAATTAAATATTTTATTCATATATACATATGAATAAAATATTCAATATATATATATACAAACTATAAACAAATATATGAACTAATGAAAAGTTATAATAATAATTCAAATACTAAATATTTGAATAATTTAGGGCTATACGGATTCGAACCGTAGACAATCTCGGTAAAATAGTTAAAAATATTTATTTGAAATATACTTATAACTATTTTAGGAACCCAACATGCAGTTTTTATTGCATTGGGCTCTTTCATTAACTAAAAATAAATTTAGTTATTTTGCTATCCTTTTTTTTTTATTGAAATAATGAAATAGCTCCGTGTGCTTAAAAAATTTTTCAAAGCAATCCCAAAGTTAAAAAAAAAATTAATGTTGACATAGGTTTGCTTAATTTAGCATGGATTTACTCAAAATGAATTTCTATTACTTGCAGATTTTAAAACTTTATACACCTTAAAGCTTATCAAGTAAAAAAATAGAATATCTCGAGGTCCTCGTACTATCCTCATCATGCTTAGCATTGAATAATTTTCAAATTTACCATATCAACTAAAAGATAAATTTTAATTTATTATAAATTAAAATTTAATTTTTTGTCATGCTATTTTTCTATTATATTAATTATAAAAGTAAGACAAAATATTTCATAAAATAAAATTTATTCTGAATCGTATAACACAATAAAATTTTTAAAAGCATTGGCGCACGTGTAAACGAGGTGCTCTACCGCTGAGCTATAGCCCTTATTACTATTTTATTATTATTTTTAATTAAAATATATTAACATAATTTCTTTTTTTTTGTCAAGACAATTATTCAAATAAAATAAAAGTTTTTTTTTATTTTATATCTTTTTTAAATATATTCATAAGAATATTGCTTATATGTTAATTAATAGACTAAAATATTAATAGCCTACTTAACTCAGTGGTTTAGAGTATCGCTTTCATACGGCGAGAGTCATTGGTTCAAATCCAATAGTAGGTAAATAATTAATAAAAGAACTCAATGGTATATAATTTATATACCATTGAGTTTAGTAAAATTTTTAATTTTAGGAAATAGCTTCAATAGCTTCTAAGCGTGCTTTTGCTCTTTTCAAAGTCAAATTAGCTTCAATAGCTTGTTTTCGGCCGTTCGCTTGAGATAGCTTAGTTTGAGCCATCTGAAAAGTTTCTTGAGCATCTTGAAAATTTATTTCATTAGCTTTTTCTGCTTCATTTACCAAAATTGTCATTTGATTATTGTCTATCATAGCAAAACCACCCATTAATGCCATAGTAGACCATTTTTCATTAAGTCGTATTTTTATAATACCTATATCTAAAGCCGTTAAAAGTGGTGCATGGTTAGGTAATATACCAATTCGACCACTGTTTGTAGATAAAATAATTTCTTGTACTTCAGAATTCCAAACAATTCTATTTGGAGCCATTACACGAAGATTTAGGGTCATGTTTTATTAGTTCTCCACTTGTAAGGTTGCAGCCTTTGCAGTAGCTTCATCAATATTACCTACTAAATAAAAAGCTTGCTCAGGAAAACTATCTAATTCCCCAGAAAGAATCATTTGAAAACCTTTAATGGTTTCAATAAGACTAACATATTTACCTGGAGAACCTGTAAATACTTCTGCTACGAAAAATGGTTGTGATAAAAAACGCTCAATTTTTCGTGCTCTTGCTACAGTTAATCTGTCTTCTTCTGATAATTCATCAAGTCCAAGAATAGCTATAATATCTTGTAATTCTTTATAGCGTTGTAATGTCTGCTTAACTCCCTGAGCTGTTTCATAATGCTCTTCACCTACAATCCAAGGTTGAAGCATAGTAGAAGTTGAATCTAAAGGATCTACTGCTGGATAAATACCTTTGGCTGCTAATCCTCTTGATAATACAGTAGTTGCATCTAAATGTGCAAAAGTTGTAGCAGGAGCTGGGTCAGTTAAATCATCTGCAGGTACATAAACTGCTTGAATTGAAGTAATAGAGCCTTCTTTTGTTGAAGTTATTCTTTCTTGTAAAGTACCCATTTCTGTACTTAAAGTTGGTTGATAACCTACAGCAGATGGCATTCTACCTAATAAAGCAGATACTTCTGAGCCGGCTTGGACAAAACGAAAAATATTATCAATAAATAAAAGTACATCTTGTTTATTAACATCTCTAAAATATTCGGCCATTGTTAAAGCAGTTAACCCTACTCTCATACGAGCTCCAGGTGGCTCATTCATTTGACCATAAACTAAAGCTACTTTTGATTCTGAAATATTTTCTTCATTAATTACTTTTGACTCTTTCATTTCCATGTAAAGATCATTTCCTTCACGAGTACGTTCCCCTACTCCACCAGATACAGATACACCACCATGTGCTTTAGCAATATTATTAATTAATTCCATAATAAGTACGGTCTTTCCTACACCAGCTCCTCCAAACAATCCGATTTTTCCACCACGTCGATAAGGAGCTAAAAGATCTACTACTTTAATTCCTGTTTCAAAAATAGATAATTTAGTATCTAATTGTGTAAAAGCCGGAGCAGATCTATGAATCGGAAAAGTTGTACTAGCATCTACAGGACCGAGATTATCAACAGTTTCTCCTAGAACGTTAAAAATACGTCCAAGAGTAGCTTCCCCAACTGGAACACTCAAAGGAGCTCCTGTATCAATAACTTGCATTCCTCTCATTAAACCGTCTGTCGCACTCATAGCAACAGCTCGAACCTTATTATTTCCTAGTAATTGCTGTACCTCACAAGTAACATTAATTTCTTGACTTGCTGTGTTTTGACCCTCAACTATTAAAGAATTATAAATATTAGGCATTTTACCTGGAGAAAAAGTAACATCTAATACGGGACCAATAATTTGAGTAATACGTCCTATATTTTTGGCAATAAGTGTTGAAGTACCAAAAGTGCGAGAATCTGTTTTCATAAAATTTAGAAGTAATAAATTAGTTGCTGATTATATTGAAAAATATTTAGTATCAACTCGATCATTTAATTATTGAAGAAAAAAATTACTTTCAATTAATTACTTATATATAAATATAAGTATATGAAATAAAAAAAATTAAAGTTTAAGAAATAAATATTTTTTATAATCTTTAAATATTAGTAAATAATAAATATATTTAAATAAAAAAATTTTATTTTATTTTAAAAAAATAAGTTAAATTAGGTAATAGTTTATTTTTTTATTTCTTACTATGTTTTTAATTAAATTTTATTTTTATTAATTAGTTTAACATTCAAAAGATTATTAGGTCAATGCTTATACAAATAAAACTCATTTACTAAAAATAATCTGAGTTGCATCAAATGTAAAAAATACTATACAATGATACTGTTTTGTTATAGTAAAATAACTTTGTCTAAAAATAGACAAAATTAAATACCAAAGATGTTTTTTTATAAGATTAAAAAAACTTATTTGTCGAGCAGACCTCATCCTTGCAAGAGTTATTAATTGAGTTGTAGGGAGGGACCTATGTCACCACAAACGGAGACTAAAGCAGGTGTTGGATTTAAAGCTGGTGTTAAAGATTACAGATTAACTTATTACACTCCAGATTATCAGACTAAAGAAACTGATATTTTAGCAGCATTTCGAATGACTCCTCAACCAGGAGTACCCGCTGAAGAGGCAGGAGCTGCAGTAGCTGCGGAATCTTCCACTGGTACATGGACCACTGTTTGGACCGACGGACTTACCAGTCTTGATCGTTATAAAGGACGATGCTATGATCTTGAAGCAGTTCCTGGAGAAGAGAATCAATATATTGCTTATGTTGCTTACCCATTAGATCTATTTGAAGAAGGTTCTGTTACCAATTTATTTACTTCTATTGTTGGTAATGTTTTTGGATTTAAAGCTTTACGAGCTTTACGTCTAGAAGATTTACGTATTCCTCCAGCTTATTCCAAAACTTTCCAAGGCCCACCTCATGGTATTCAAGTTGAAAGAGATAAATTAAATAAATATGGTCGTCCATTATTAGGATGTACTATTAAGCCAAAATTAGGTTTATCTGCTAAAAACTATGGTAGAGCTGTATATGAATGTCTTCGTGGTGGACTTGATTTCACAAAAGATGATGAAAACGTAAATTCTCAACCTTTTATGCGTTGGAGAGATCGTTTCTTATTTGTAGCAGAAGCTATTTATAAATCTCAAGCTGAAACAGGTGAAATTAAAGGACATTATTTAAATGCTACCGCAGGTACATGTGAAGAAATGATGAAAAGAGCTCAGTTTGCTAGAGAATTAGGCATGCCTATTGTCATGCATGATTATCTAACAGGTGGTTTTACTGCAAATACTAGTTTGGCTCATTATTGTCGTGATAATGGGTTGCTTCTTCATATTCACCGTGCAATGCATGCAGTTATTGACCGACAAAAAAATCATGGTATGCATTTCCGTGTATTAGCTAAAGCATTACGTTTATCCGGTGGAGACCATATTCATGCTGGTACTGTAGTAGGTAAACTTGAAGGAGAACGTCAAGTAACTTTAGGATTTGTTGATTCACTTCGTGATGATTATATTGAGAAAGATAGAAGCCGTGGTATTTATTTTACTCAAGATTGGGTTTCTTTACCAGGTGTTTTACCTGTTGCCTCTGGTGGTATTCACGTCTGGCATATGCCAGCATTAACTGAAATCTTTGGAGATGATTCTGTATTACAGTTTGGTGGAGGAACTTTAGGTCACCCTTGGGGTAATGCACCTGGAGCAGTTGCTAATAGAGTTGCCTTAGAAGCTTGTGTACAAGCTCGTAATGAAGGACGTGATCTTGCTCGTGAAGGTAATGAAGTTATTCGTGAAGCTACTAAATGGAGTCCTGAATTAGCTGCGGCTTGTGAAGTTTGGAAAGAAATTAAATTTGAGTTTGAGACAATTGATACTATATAATTTAATTTTTTTCTTTGACTTTTATTTCTGTCAAAGTAAGTTCTTAAATTTAGTAAAATAAAAAGAGAATAAATTAATAATAAGTATAAAAAACCCTAGAGGGTTTTTTTATACTTATTATTAATTAGAGATTTTAATTTGTTTTATTGATTATTATAATAATCAATAAAACAAATTAAAATCTCTAATTAACCCATTTTTTGAAGGTTTTGTAGCTCAGTGGATTAGAGCGTATGGTTCCGAACCATGAAGTCAAGGGTTCAAATCCCTTCTAAACCATTAAATAAAAAATAAATTCTTTTAATTAGTTTTTTTTTTATTGTTTTAAATTTCAATTATATATTATGTTAGGTAAAAAAAAATTTAATATTATTGATTATTAAAAAATATTAATTATATAAAATATGTATTCACTGTTAATGTGGAAAAATCAAATGAAAAAATTATTAATATGTCTTTAATGAATTGGTTTGAAGATAAACGTCGATTTGGTGGCTTAATCGGGGCTTCTATTGAAAAAGCTACAAAAGGATATATTCTTAATGAAAGAAAAAGACTTAAAGTTAATACTACTAACGGACTATGGACTCGACGTGATAATTGCGAAAATATTCTTTATGTTAGATTTTTGAAACAAAATAAATCTATTTGTGAAGAATGTGGATATCATTTACAAATAGGCAGTACAGAAAGAATTGAACTTTTAATTGATCGTGGAACCTGGCAGCCTATGGATGAAGATATGGTTGCTCGGGATGTTCTCAAATTTTCTGATGAAGATTCTTATAAAAGTCGTGTTATTTTTTATCAAAAAAGAACTGGTTTAACTGATGCTATTCAAACAGGTATAGGCAAATTAAATAAAAATTTAATTGCTCTTGGAGTTATGGAGTTTCAATTTATGGGAGGAAGTATGGGTTCTGTAGTGGGTGAAAAAATAACCCGCCTTATTGAATATGCTACTGAAAAATCTATGCCATTAATTATTGTATGCTCTTCTGGAGGAGCACGAATGCAAGAAGGAACATTAAGTTTAATGCAAATGGCTAAAATTTCATCTGTTTTACAAATTCATCAGGCTAAAAAAAAATTCCTTTATATAGCTATTCTTACATATCCTACAACTGGCGGAGTTACTGCTAGTTTTGGTATGTTAGGAGATATCATTATCGCTGAACCTAAAGCATATATTGCATTTGCTGGTAAAAGAGTGATTGAACAGACATTACGTCAAAAAATACCATATGGTTTTCAAGTTGCTGAATCTTTATTTGATCATGGTTTACTTGATTTAATTGTTCCACGTAACCTTCTAAAAGGGGTTTTAGGTAAAATATTTGAACTTTATGGTTTAGCTGCTTATAAAGAGCATAATAATTCTTTTTTTTAATTTAATATTTGTTTTATTAATTTCTTTTTTTTTTAATAAAAATTTTAATTAAATTTTTTTTATTCTTTTTAAATGTTATAATTTTTGTATAGATGCTAAAATTTTATATATTAATATAACTACTTTATTCAAATTTTAATTAAATTTTTAATATTTATTGATTTTTAAGTTAAGATTAAAAAACTTTTGAGTAATTATAAAAAAAATATATATATATTAACATCTTTTTTAGAAAAACAGTATAATTAACTTTCTTATTTTTTTATAACTATTTTTTCTACAAATAATATTATTTATTAAAGGTAATTTTTTTATGACAGCTTCTTATTTACCTTCGATTTTCGTTCCTCTAATAGGTCTAGTTTTTCCAGCAATTACAATGGCTTCTTTATTTATATATATTGAACAAGACGAAATAATCTAAAATTTTTATTAAAAATTTAATAAAAATTTTAGATTATTATTATATTTCGTCTATTCATCAACTTTTAAATTTATACTTTTTAATCAAATTTCAATTAATAAATATATATATATCTATATATAAATATATATATAGATATATATATAGGTGAAAATGACAAATTTTAATTATAAAAAACCTATATAAAAAAAATTAATATCGTTTTTTATTTTATTTGAATATAATAAAAAACTATATTAATCTTTTTTTTAAACTACTAAATATTAATTTAATATATAAAAAATTTTAGTTTTGTGTTTTTTTTTGCTAGTTATCCTATATATATTTCATAAATTTTTGGAGACGTCACTATGAAGCGTGAATCTGAATGGCTTTGGGTAGAGCCTATAATAGGATCTCGAAGAATCAGTAATTTTTGTTGGGCATTTATTCTTTTATTTGGTGCATCCGGGTTTTTTTCCGTAGGATTTTCTAGTTATTTTGGTAAAGATCTAATACCTTTCTTATCATCTCAACAAATTATTTTTGTACCTCAAGGAGTTGTAATGTGTTTTTATGGTATTGCAGGGTTATTTCTTAGTTCTTATTTATGGTGCACAATTTTATGGAATGTAGGTAGTGGTTATAATAAATTTGATAAAAAAGAAAAAATTGTTTCTTTATTTCGTTGGGGATTTCCTGGGAAAAATCGGCGTATTTATATTAATTTCTTCATAAAAGATATACAAGGAATACGTATGGAAGTTCAAGAAGGTATTTACCCTCGGCGTATTCTTTATATGAAAATAAAAGGCCAACAAGATATTCCTTTAACACGTTTTGGAGAAAAAATAACTTTAAGAGAAATCGAAGAAAAAGCTGCAGAATTAGCTCGATTTTTACGTGTATCTATAGAAGGACTTTAAAATTAAAAAATAAAAACTAAATTTAAAATAAATTTTAATTTATCTAATTAATATAAAATAAAAAACTTTAATATTGTTTTTTCCATTTTAGCGAATCTTAATTAAATAGTATTTATGAAATCTTATTATGTGCAATTTTATTTTTGGTTATCAAAAACTCCATATCGTTCTTTGGAAAGAGCTTATAAAACGAGCAAAAAAATACAATATATAAAAAAAGATTATTTTTCTTATAAAAATAAGAATTCATCTTCAAGACGGTCTTGGCAAGCCATAATGTTATATATAAATACAAATTTAAATAACTATGTATTTATAATATATTGCAGTCTTTTAGAATATAAAATTAGTTTATTTGTTTTAAGCATTATAAATAATTTAGTCTTAACTATATCAAATTTTTTTAATTCTTTTTTTTCTAAAGTTACTAATTATTTTCTAGTTTTTATTAAATTTATTCCACAATTTTTAATGTTTCCGCAGTTTTATTTTTTTTCTTTTTGGAAAAATATTTTAAATTTTTTTTTTTTTTTTTCACCTAAAAACTTTCTAAATAAAATTGAAAATGAAATGGACAAAATTAGAATTAATTGTAAAAAAAAAATTATTAAAATTAAAACTTCTTTTATTTTAACTAATTTAGTAAGAAAAGATTCAAAAAAAATTGAACAAATGAATAAAAAATTAGCTTGGATTGAAGCTAGTTTAAATGACTTAGATACATGGAATAATTATTATTCTTTTTCTTTTTTTTCTTTTGAAAAAAAAAATTTAGAAAACACTTTATATTTCTTAGATTTTGAAAAAATTGATGTTACTACAGCGGCTTATGAATCTATAGGTCTTGTACCTCGTTCAATAACTCGTACTTTATCTGGATTTCAGGCAGAGTTAACAGGACAATCAACTTCATTAGTTCTTCAAGATTTTCAAATATCTCGCTATCAAGCATTGGCTTCTGTACAATATATGTTATTTTTATTTTCTTTTCCCTGGGGATTTTCTATTTTTTTCAAAATTTGGTTTTTAGAGCCTTGGCTCAAAAATTGGTGGAATACTTATCAATTTCAAATTTTTCTTAATTCTTTTCAACAAGAAATAGCATTGAAACGACTTCAAGAGATAGAAGAACTTATTTGGTTAGATAAAATAATGGTAAATTCTTTGAAAGAAATAAAATCATATGATCTTAATATAGAGATTCATCAAAAAACAATTCAGTTAGTCAAAATATATAATGAAAATAGTTTAAATACTCTTTTACAGTTATTAACAGACATTATTTATTTTATTATTTTAAGCGCTGTTTTTATCTTAGGTAAAAAAAGATTAGCTATTTTAAATTCTTGGATTCAAGAATTATTTTATAGTTTAAGTGATACAATGAAAGCTTTTTTTATTCTTTTATTAACAGATTTATGTATTGGATTTCATTCACCTCATGGTTGGGAAATAGTTATAGGTTCTTTTTTAGAACATTTGGGGTTTGCCCATAATAAACATATAATATCTTGTTTTGTTTCAACTTTTCCAGTCATTTTAGATACTGTTTTTAAATATTGGATTTTTCGGCATTTAAACCGTATATCTCCCTCTATCGTAGCAACTTATCATACAATGAATGAATAAAAAATAAATATATAATTATAAAATAATTTATTAATTATTAGTTAATTCTTTTGATTACTAATGTAGAGTAGAATCTTTTTGATTTATGATCTTCATTATTATTATAATGGGTAGAATTAAAAATAAGGATCACTAGTTTAGCTAAGTATCCTGCTAATGAATTTTTTGGAAGAAAATAATTGAACTATGCAGAACAAAAATATTAATCACTGGATAAAAAAGTGCGTGATTCGATCGATTTCGATCATAATCTTGATGAAAATTATAGCTTGGCCATCTATTTCCGAAGCATATCCAATTTTTGCACAACAAGCATATGAAGACCCTCGAGAAGCAACCGGTCGTATTGTATGTGCCAATTGTCATTTAGCTAAAAAACCCGTAGATATTGAAGTTCCTCAATCTATATTACCAGATACTGTATTTGAGGCTGTTGTTAAAATCCCTTACGATACACAAATAAAACAAGTTCTTGCTAATGGTAAAAAAGGAGCATTAAATGTAGGAGCTGTCCCTATCTCACCCAAAGGATTTGAGTTAGCGCCTTCAGATCGTATTCCTCCAGAAATGAAAGAGAAAATAGGTAATCTTTATTTTCAATCTTATAGTTCTGATAAAAAAAATATTATTGTAATAGGCCCTATTCCGGGTAAAAAATATAGTGAAATTATATTTCCTATTCTTTCACCAGATCCTGCTGTTAATAAAGAAACAAATTTTCTAAAATATCCTATATATTTAGGTGCTAATAGAGGAAGAGGACAAATTTATCCGGATGGAAGTAAGAGTAATAATACTGTTTATAATTCATCCATTACAGGTAAAGTAAGTCGAATTTTACGTAGAGAAAAAGGTGGTTATGAAATAACTATTGATAGTTTAGATGGTCGTCAAGTTGTAGATATTGTACCTTCAGGACCAGAACTTATTATTTCAGAAGGTGAATTAATTCAAGCAGATCAACCTTTAACAAATAATCCTAATGTGGGTGGGTTTGGTCAAGGAGATGCAGAAATAGTACTCCAGGATCAATTACGTATTCAAGGTCTTTTATTATTTTTTGTATTCGTCATATTAGCACAAATATCCCTAGTACTTAAAAAGAAACAATTTGAAAAAGTTCAATTAGCAGAAATGAATTTTTAATTTTTGAATAAAAAAATTAAATTAAAGCGTTTGATTAATAGAATTTTTTTCTATTATGGATGATCATTATAATGAAATTCAATTTAGGTTTTTTATGTTTATATAATATGATACTCATTTCTTTAGAAATCGAATATTTTGAATATTATTATCTTTTTCCTTTATTAAAAGAAATGTTAAATTATCATGGATATACATTAAAATTAAATTATTTAAAAAATTTTACTCAACAAGCATTAATAAACACATATCAATTAACTAAATGGGGGGGGAGGTTTCATAAATATTATAATAAATTCTACTATAATATATATTTTTTTATGATTGTAAAAAAAAAAAATCAAAAATTAAAAAAAAGTATATATAATCAATATATATATGAAGATAGAAATAAAAAATTACCAAAAAAATCTTTTTTGTATTTGATTTTTAAATTAATTATATCTTATAAAAAATGGAAAGCTGATGAACTATACATAAAAATGGCTCATATTGCTTATTGTGAAAATATAATAGATTTTATGATTAAACTTTTAAAAATGGCTCGTTTTGAAAAACAAACTTCTTTTTTTTTCATTTACATCTTAAAAATATAGGTATATTTTTTTATTTATCATATTATTTATCTTAATATCCTAAATTTTTTTTTATAAAAAAAAATTAGAATAATAAAAAAATGAGTTATTTTTTTACTAAATTGAAAAGATACTATAAAAATTTATTGCATAAATTTTATAGTATCTTTTCAATTTTATTATTATTTAAATAACAAAAATTTATTTTTTTATTTTTTTTTTATAATTTATTCATTTTATGAATAATTTATATATATATTCAAAAATTAGATTATTATAACGATGAGCCTAATCCAGAGTATGAGCCATAAAAAGAGATACCCACTGAACCAATTACAAGAATACCAAATAGAGTACCTATTAACCATAAAGGAATTCTTCCGGTGGTATTTGCCATTTATCTTATACTCCTTTTTTAATTTCATTTTTAGTTATAACTTAAACAGAAAAAGAACAGTTATAAATATTAAATTTTAAATTCATTCCAAATAAGGCAAAAGAATTTCTGTTCTAATTAATTAAAAAAATAATTAGAAAATAAAACAGCTAATACGAAAATCAATAACAAACCCCAATAGAGGCTAGTACGATTTAATTCTACACTTTGTTTGTTTGGGTTTGGTTGTGTCATATCTTCACATTTTAAATAAAGTTTATTATTCAAGTTTATCGTTGAATAAATTGCATTGCTGAAATTGATCCTAAAAAAAAAACTGTAGGTACAGCTAGTCCGTGAACGGCCAACCACCTAACTGTAAAAATCGGATAAGTTCTATCTATAGTCATTGATACCTCCTAAAAAGATCTAGTAAATTCATCAACTTGTTCTAGTGAATTAAAACGACCAGTAATTAAAGGAACTTCTTGTCGGCTTTCTGTAAAATATTCATTTGGCCGAGGGCTTCCAAAAACGTCATAGGCTAAACCTGTACTAACAAATAGCCAACCTGCGATAAACAAAGATGGTATAGTTATGCTGTGGATTACCCAATATCGAATACTGGTAATAATATCAGCAAAAGGGCGTTCTCCTGTATTTCCAGACATGCTTAACTCCATATATATTTGTAAAGGCTGAGAAAAATTCCATAAAAGATTAAATCTAAAAAATTTTATAAAATATAGATCTTTTTTTAGCCTAGTTAGATTATCATTGTTATACCGAAGGTATTTTTGAAGCATACTAAATCAGTATAGCTAGGGTTGTTTTAACGCAGCAAGACAAATAAAATAAAAAGATGTAAAAAAATTGAAAGTTTTTAAATTTTTTAGTAAATTTAATTAATTTTTCATAAAATTATCGATTTATATATATAAAATATAACACCTTTTTTAGTATATTATACTAATTTAAATTATTAAAGTTTTATAGATTAAATTAAAAATAAAATTAACTATTATAAATAATAAATACTTTTAGTAGAAATTAATATACTTATATAATAAATAAAAAAATAAATTATTTTTTATTAATTAAACATTATATTTAATACTTTTTTTTTTCAACAAAATAAATAGAATTTAAGTTAATTTAATTAAACTATCAATATAAAATTTTATTAATAGAATTAGTTAAATTTTAATCAAATTTTTATAGAAAATAGAAATCATCCGAAATAAAAGAATGGCAAAATTAGTTAAATCTGCTACTATAAAAAAAGCATTGAACAAAATAAAGTCAATGTTATATTTATAATTATTAAAAGTATTTTCAATTAATAAATTTTTAATTCATAAAGAATTTAGGTAATTGTTTTACAAAAGATGTATACTAAAGTTGTTATATTATCATTAGGATTTTTCTCATGCTTACTATAATCAGTTATTTTCTATTTTTGTTTGCTGCTTTATTTTTAGCTTTAGTTTTATTTATCGGTTTAAATAAAATACAACTTATCTAAAAAACTATAAAAAAGGTAACTTTTAAGGTCCCATTAATTTCATTGTATTTCTCGAATAAATTTTGAGATTAATAATAAATTTAGTTAGTTTCTAACTTAAATATTATTTTAGTTAAATAAAAAATGGTTGAAACATTGCTATCTGGAATTGTACTAGGGTTAATTCCAATAACTTTAGCTGGATTGTTTGTAACCGCTTACTTACAATATCGACGTGGTGATCAATTGGATCTTTAATTCAGAATTTATTTCAAAATATTTTCACAATCACGCTCTGTAGGATTTGAACCTACGACATCAGGTTTTGGAGACCTGCGTTCTACCGGACTGAACTAAGAGCGCTTATTTCAAATAAAATTTTTATTTTAATAATAACAAATAATATTTTAATTTTTATTTATTTATAACAAGAAAAAAAGTAATTTAACATTACTAATTTATTTTAAAGTAAAATTTTATTATATATATATTTTCGGGTAGGGATGACAGGATTCGAACCTGCGGCATTTTGTACCCAAAACAAACGCGCTACCAAACTGCGCTACATCCCTCCCATAATTAATTATTATTTTATAACTAATTGTATCTTATTTATTAAGTTTTTCCTATACTTTTTATTAATTTATCAATTATATTTTTAATAAAATTTAAATAAAATTATTAAAGTTATTTTATTTGGAAAATATATAGAAAATAGAGATAAATTTTATATATATAGTGGCTATTGTTTTTATGTAAATAAAAAATTATATATAAATATTATTTTTTCTTCATAAAAAAGGTATTATTTAAGATAAAATAACTTTAATTAAATAAAAAATATAAAGTAATTTTTTAATTTATTTGTTTTTCCTTAAAAAATTTAATTAATTATTTTATTATATAAAAAAATTATGGGAAATATAACAAATAAACTTTATTAGTTTATTTAAAATTTTATAAATATTTATTATAAGGAGATCTACAATGCAAGATGTAAAGACATATCTTTCTACAGCACCCGTATTAGCTACTCTATGGTTTGGATTTTTAGCTGGTTTATTAATAGAAATTAATCGTTTCTTTCCAGATGCTTTAATTCTTCCCGTCCTTTAAATAAAAGAGACTTTTATATAAAAAAAATTTTATATTAGAAATAATAACAATTTTTTTAATTTTTTATTATTATTATAATTCATTAAAAAATTTAAATTTAATTGCTAATTTTTTTAAATATATTTTATAAATTTTAGAAATTCAATATTCGAGATAAATAGTATTATGGCTAAAAATAAAGATGTAAGAGTAACAATTACTTTAGAATGTACTAATTGTGCTCAAAATAATGAAAAAAAAAAATTAGGTATTTCTAGATATAGTACTCAAAAAAATCGTCGTAATACGCCTATTCGATTAGAATTAAACAAATTTTGTTCTTATTGTAATAAGCATACTATTCACAAAGAAATAAAAAAATAAATAGTTTTTATGAACCAAGCTATAAATAAATCTAAGCGATCTTCTCGTAGACGTTTACCACCAATTAGATCAGGTGAGATTATTGATTATAAAAATATAAATTTACTTCGTAGATTTATCAGTGAACAAGGAAAAATTTTATCTAGACGAATGAATAGATTAACTTCAAAACAACAGCGTTTAATGACTATTGCTATTAAAAGAGCTCGTGTTTTAGCTTTATTGCCCTTTCTAAATAATGAAAATTAATTTAATTTTTTGATTTATTGTTGCTAAAGTTTTCTATATTTTCAATAATTTCTTTAATAATTTATTAACTTCCCTGGAATCTAATTGCTCCAGGGAAGATTTTTTTATTTAATTTTTCTTTTCTATTTCTTTATTATTCACTAACTTTTTTTAATATTGTAAAAAAGCAATTGTAATCTAGTAAAGCTATTTGTGCAAGCACTTTTCGATTCAAAAGTACTTGATTCTGATATAAATTTTGAATTAATTTGTTATAAGAAATTCCATTATTTCGGGATGCTGCGTTAATCCGAGTAATCCATAAGCGACGAAGATCTCTTTTTCGTTTATTTCTATCTCGATAAGAAGAAGCTAAAGCTCGCATTCCTTGCTGATTGGCTGTCCGAAATAGTTTTGAATGAGCCCCCTGAAATCCTGCTGTAAGCGTAAAAATATTTTTTCGTCGTTTTCGAGCTACATATCCACGTTTAACTCTAGTCATTGATGTCTACTCTCATAAATTACTGATTGATTTTAATTAAGGAATAAAAAAATAATCTTTTTTATTTATTTTTTATTATTATTTTTCTTATTAATAGAAAAGTTAAATGAAAAATAAAAGTAACAAATTTAATTTTATTGATTATATTTTATAAAAATTTGTTTAAAATAAAAAAGAAATATATATATATATATTTGATTTAATTATCACTATTTTTTAATTATAAAAAAAATAAATATATATATATCTTTAGATATATAAAATTATTTTTTTTTTGTTTTTTATAAAAAAAAGCTGATTTTTCTAGTGTAGAAAGTAAAAATTCTAATGGCTTTTGCTACTTTAACCTTCCCAACCATAATTTATTCAAGTTAAAAACCTTCTTATTCACAAAAGAATAGGACCTTGAAATAAGAAAAATAATGGATTCCATTGTTTCTATGACTTCTTCTTCAACGGTGAGGTCCTTTCTATATACCGGAGCTTTGTAAATTTAAAAATGTTATTTGTAATTTATATAATTTTCAAATTTTAGCTTTATTTGATTAACCAAATAAAAAAAGTATTAAAATCAAAAACTTTTTTATCTAGTAACGATATGTTATTTTGATAGTTTGCTGGACAGCTGACCTTATTAATCCGTTTTTGCAATCATACAATTATTCCGTAATAAACTTTATTATTGTATTTTTTTTCGCTTAACACATCTATAATTAAATTAATAGTATTGAAAATTCGCTTTTTTATCTTACATTAAAATAATTGGATTTGCACCAATAAAAGCCATAAATTTCATTTATTTATTAAATAAATAATAGATTAGTCATTTGTTAAAATAAAAAGGTTCTTCTGCTATACTGAACTTTTTTATTCTTTATAATTTTATAATCATAACAAGTCGCACATACACTCTAGTACAAACTCCTCGTCGTTGAGGACATCCGCGAAGGGCTGGAGATTTTGTTCTATTTTCCATTGGTTGTCTTCGATTTTTAATCAATTGTTGAATAGTAGGCATTTTAAATTATATGCAGAATTTATTGGTTCAAATTAATTTTAACCAGAAAAATATAATATAAATTTTTTTTATTTCTTTAAATATATATATATCAAACAGATTTTAAATTTAATTTTAAATTAAAAAATTTTTTATTTAAAAACTTAAGTATTTTCTATAGCTACAAGATCCACAATACCATAAATTTTTGCTTCTTTTGCTGACATAAAAACATCTCTTTCCATATCTTCAGAAATAACCCATAAAGGTTTACCTATTCTTTGTACATAAACTCGAGTAATGTAATCACGAAGTTTTAGTACTTCTTCTGCTTCCATCATACACTCACCTGCTTGTCCATCATAATAAGAACTAGCAGGTTGATGAATCATTACCCTAATTATAAAATCTTATATAAAAACTTGTATGAACTGTACAGGCATTTTTTATATTGTATACAGCTCTAAAAATAAAATTATAAAATATGTTTTGAAAAAATATAGATTTATTTCAATAAAATATTTTTTAATCAATAAAATATTTTTTAATATAATTAATTTTTTTAAATTTTATATACCATTTTTCTTTTGTTAAATACTATTATGGTTCTATTGTTTTATATTTCTTTTTATAAAACAATGCCAAAGTTTTTTTTTAATATAGTTAAATTTTAATTTAACTAAAATTTAAAATTTGTATTTTTATATTTTCTAGTTAATAAAAAGGTAAAGAAAATTATATTTATAACACTGAAATAAATAAAAAATTTTAATTAATTATCTTGATATTAAACTTTCTTTTAAGATGATTTTATCAAGCTTTTTATGTCATGCTATTATTTACCTTCTATGAGGCGTATACATCGTTTTATTAATTAAAAAAAAGCAAATATTGGCGCAAAGCGTGAGGTAACGCTATACGTTTAGTAATTTCACCCCCAGTTAAAATAAATGATCCCATGGAAGCCGCTAATCCCATACAAATTGTATGAACATCTGGAACTACGAATTGCATGGCATCATAAACCGATATTCCAGCTAGAACAGCTCCACCAGGAGAATTAATATATAAATACATATCTTTACTTTCATCTTCTCCATTTAAATACATCATAATTCCAATGAGTTGATTTGCAATTTCATCGTCTACATGTTGACCTAAAAAAAGTAATCTTTCCCGATAAAGTCGATTGTTATAATAAAATTTAATAAGTTATTTTTTTTATATAACTGTACTAGCTTCTTTATTTGCCCAATACAGTTTAAGCAGTTGAAAAAAATATTATTAGTTTTTTTAGTTTTTTATAAAAATTTGAATATTTTATATTTTTTTTTTCATAAATATTTTAAATTATTATCATAACTTTGTTTAATAGTCTAAGTTCGTTTTTTATATACTTAGTGAACAGCATATTAAACAATTCATTCTTTAATATATTTATTAAATAATCTATTTTTTTATTTAAAATATTTTTGCATTTTATATCTTTTTTTTTACAAACGGTTTTTAGTAATATCTTTAGGTTTATAATCTACTTCGGTAAAAATGAGTTAAGTCTTATCTACATATAAAAATAAGTCTATTGCTTTTTTTTTTTATTTTTTAGCAATTTTCAAAATAAAATTTTCAATTATTAAATTTAACTAAAATTTTAATTTAAATCTTTAACGAAGTTTAAATTTTTATTTTTTGTTTAACTAACCATAGAAAAGATGATTAAACCTTTTTACTTAATAAATTTTATTAAAATATTATTTCATGCTATTAAAGCTTTAATAATTTATTAAGTTTAAAATGAAATAAAAACATCTAGATTATATTAAATAAATAAAAGATGATGGATAATTTCCATATAACCAAATATGTTTAATAAACGCACTATACGTCGATCCAAACAGCATCTTCTTCTCCTGGAAGCCTAAAAGGCACTTTTGGAACACCAATGGGCATTTTTTTTATTTGAAATAAATATATAACAGCACTTAAAATGAAAATAGACAAAAAAATAAGTAGCTAACAAATAAAAAATTAGTTTATAATGTTATTAAGAAGATTATATTATATTTTTTTAATAATATTGTCATTATTATATATAATTTAATAATTATATTATATATAATTTATAAAGAAAAAAAAAATTTATTAAAGTTTAAATTATTTTTATGGGTTTAAACTTTATTTTATTTTAGTATAGTCATTGATTAATGCAAAAAAGTTACGTAGTCTCTAATTCTCTTTGAGAAAGGGGTATTTCCATGGGTTTGCCTTGGTATCGTGTTCATACTGTTGTACTAAACGATCCTGGTCGTTTAATTGCTGTACATTTAATGCATACAGCTTTAGTTTCTGGCTGGGCTGGTTCTATGGCTTTATATGAATTAGCGGTTTTTGATCCTTCTGATCCTATTCTTGACCCAATGTGGAGACAAGGTATGTTTGTTATACCTTTCATGACTCGTTTGGGGATAACAAAATCTTGGGGGGGTTGGAGTATTACTGGAGAAACTGTAAATAACGCAGGTATTTGGAGTTATGAAGGTGTAGCTGCAGTCCATATCATATTATCAGGGTTATTATTTCTAGCAGCAATCTGGCATTGGGTATATTGGGATTTAGAGTTATTTCGTGATGAACGTACAGGAAAACCTTCTTTGGATTTGCCTAAAATTTTTGGGATTCATTTATTTTTATCAGGAGTTCTTTGCTTTGCATTTGGAGCTTTTCATGTAACAGGTTTATCTGGTCCTGGTATATGGGTATCTGATCCTTATGGATTAACTGGAAAAGTGCAACCTGTGGTTCCAGCTTGGGGAGCTGAAGGTTTTGATCCTTTTGTTTCAGGAGGAATAGCTTCGCATCATATTGCAGCAGGTATTTTAGGTATATTAGCAGGTTTATTTCATCTTAGTGTTCGTCCTCCCCAACGATTATATAAAGGATTACGTATGGGGAATGTTGAAACTGTTTTATCTAGTAGTATTGCCGCTGTATTTTTTGCTGCCTTTGTTGTCGCCGGGACTATGTGGTATGGTTCGGCTGCAACTCCGGTAGAATTATTTGGTCCTACTCGTTATCAGTGGGATCAAGGATTTTTTCAACAAGAAATAGATCGAAGAATTCGTTCTAGTAAAAATGAAAATCTTAGTTTATCTGAAGCTTGGTCTAAAATTCCAGAAAAATTAGCTTTTTATGATTATATTGGTAATAATCCGGCTAAAGGTGGATTATTTAGAGCAGGTGCTATGGATAATGGAGATGGAATAGCTGTTGGATGGCTAGGCCATGCTGTTTTCAAAGACAAAGAAGGACATGAACTTTTTGTCCGCCGTATGCCTACCTTCTTCGAAACTTTTCCAGTAGTTCTAGTAGATGAAGAAGGCATTGTTAGAGCTGATGTTCCATTTAGAAGAGCTGAATCTAAATATAGTGTTGAACAAGTTGGTGTAACTGTCGAATTTTATGGTGGGGAACTTAACGGAGTAAGTTTTAGCGATCCAGCTACAGTAAAAAAATATGCTAGACGTGCTCAACTAGGTGAAATTTTTGAATTTGATCGTGCTACTTTAAAATCAGATGGTGTTTTTCGTAGTAGCCCACGAGGTTGGTTTACTTTTGGACATGCCACATTTGCTCTTCTTTTCTTTTTTGGTCATATTTGGCATGGTGCTAGAACCTTATTTAGAGATGTTTTTGCCGGTATTGATCCAGATCTAGATGCACAAGTAGAATTTGGAGCATTTCAGAAATTAGGAGACCCTACTACTAAAAGACAAATAGTTTAAATTAATTTAATAAGGTTTTTTCTATCTTTTTCAATAATTTTTAATAAAAAAATAAATTAAATTTATTTTCAATTAGTACGAAAGCTATCTCCATACTTCTCACTTATAATAAAATCTATGGAAGCATTGGTTTATACATTTTTATTGGTAGGTACTTTAGGAATAATCTCCTTTGCTATTTCTTTCCGTGAACCACCTAAAATTCAAACTAAAGGAAAAAAATAATAATTTTTAAGTTTATTTGGTTTTTTACAAAAATAAATAATTAGGTACCTTCCCTTTATTTCAGGGAAGGTCTTTAATAATTAACTTAATCTTCATGCTCTTCAAAAGGATCTCTAAGTTCTTTAGAGGGTTGCCCAAAAGCTGTATAAAGAGCATAACCGGTAAAACTCACAAGTGAACACGAGATAAATATAGCGACTAATGTTGCAGTTTCCATTTTTAAGTAATTCCAAAATAATGGTTTATTTTTAATTAATTCAATTAATATAATAGTACACAAAGTTAACAAATCTCAACTAATGCAATAAAATTTTATGGCTACACAAATTATTGATGATACTCCTAGAACAAAAGGAAAACGAAGTGGTTTGGGAGATATATTAAAACCACTTAATTCAGAATATGGTAAAGTTGCTCCTGGATGGGGCACAACACCTTTAATGGGTACTGCAATGGCATTATTTGCAATTTCTTCAGTTATTATTCTTGAACTTTATAATTCTTCAGTATTATTAGATGGAGTTCCTGTAAGTTGGTAATACCTTAAAACGGTTCAATAAAAAATTTAAAATTTTTTATTGAACCGTTTTAAGGTATTATTTTTATTTGCTAACAAAATTTTTTGTTTTATATATTTAAGGTAGTTTAATCGTGTAATCAATTAATTAAAGGAATTTATGGATTATGGGTGTGCGACTTGTTTAGATAAATGAAATTTAGAAATACAAAATAATTTGTTAATCTTAAAAAAAAGATTATTTTAATTTATTAAGTGTTATAAATAAAACATTTAAAGCATAAATTTTATATAAAATATTAATAAATATTTTTTATTTAAATTAAACTATGATTAATTTTTTTTTGAATTTACTAATAAAAAGTAAAATTTCGTTACCCAGTTTTTTATTTGATTAAATTCAAAATGGTTACAAAAAAGTATTTACTTATTATACTTTTTTTTAGTCATCGGAATATAGTAAAAATCTAAAGTTTAGTTATTTTTATTAAATTTTAAACAAGAAAATCTTTATAAAATTGTTATTAATCATATTAATTAAAAGAACAAAATTTGAAGTAAAAGATTACTCAAAAAAGCAGTTGATACAAATAAAGCAAACTTGAGATAAAATAATAAAAAAAATTATATATATAAATATATATTTTATTTTTTTATATTTAAGCCGTATGAAAAAAAGTATCATTTACGGTTTTTGGGGAAGAAATACGTAAAAGTTTATCTATCGCAATAGAGTATATGATTGGTTTGAAGAACGTCTTGAAATTCAGGCAATTGCAGATGATATTACTAGTAAATATGTACCCCCTCATGTAAATATATTTTATTGTTTAGGAGGTATTACTTTAACTTGTTTTTTAGTGCAGGTAGCAACCGGATTTGCTATGACTTTCTATTATCGTCCAACAGTTACTGAAGCTTTTGCCTCTGTTCAATATATTATGACCGAAGTTAATTTTGGTTGGTTAATTCGTTCAGTTCATCGATGGTCGGCAAGTATGATGGTTTTAATGATGATTTTACATATATTTCGTGTTTATCTAACAGGAGGTTTTAAAAAACCTCGTGAATTAACTTGGGTTACTGGTGTTATTTTAGCAGTATTAACAGTTTCATTTGGTGTAACCGGGTATTCTTTACCTTGGGATCAAATTGGTTATTGGGCTGTTAAAATCGTAACAGGTGTACCTGATGCTATTCCCGTCATAGGATCGCCAATAGTAGAATTATTACGTGGAAGTGTTAGCGTAGGTCAATCTACATTAACTCGTTTTTATAGTTTACATACTTTTGTATTACCCCTTTTAACTGCAGTTTTTATGTTAATGCATTTTTTAATGATCCGCAAACAAGGTATTTCTGGTCCTTTATAAATTATTAGAATATAATTTTACTAAAACTGTATAATATAGTAATTTTTTTATTATCAATTCTTATCAAAAAAATTACTATAAATCAAAATTATTTATTGCCATAAATTTTTTATGAGCCTAATTAAAAAAAATTTATGGATTTTCTATATTTTATTTAAAATTTTTATTTAAATAAAATATATGTTTACTTTTTGAGATAAATTTAATTATGGGAGTGTGTGACTTGAATTAATTATTAAACTTTATAGATTTTTTAATCTATCACATTATAAAAATTTTAAAAATAAGATGTGTTGTTATCCCAAATTACTTGAAAAAAATGAGAAAATAAAAAACTTGGGTAAAAAAATAAATTTTTTTTAAATAAAAAATTTTCTATGATCTAATAAATTGAAAAAGGCTTCGTAAAATTGAATAAATAAAAATAAAAATATCTATTACATTTATGTATATTTATTAATATTTTATTAATATGATAAAAAAACTACATTCATTTCTTCTGAGTTTTTGAATGTGAAATAATCATGGAAGTAAAAAAAAGGTCTAATGAGAAAAAAGTTAATATATTAACAAGTTAATTTTAAGTAAGTACATAATTTTAAAACTATTAGAAAATAAAACTTATGAAAAATAAGACAATCCAAAAATGATATTAATAAAAATATTAGTTATTATTAAAAATAAAAAAATATACTTGGATTTTGAACTTTTTTTAATGAAATAAAATTATTTAATATATTTAATTTATATACTAAACAACTTAATTAAATAAATTTTAATTTTTGGATTTAAATAAAATAGTTTGAGTTGGATGAATAAAAAATTCAGGTCCAATTCTTTAGGGGGAATATTCTTTTATTGAAACCTATCCTAATAACAAAAAAACCCGACTTAAGTGACCCTATATTACGTGCTAAATTAGCCAAAGGTATGGGACATAATTATTACGGAGAACCTGCTTGGCCTAATGATCTTTTATATATTTTTCCAGTAGTTATTTTAGGTACTATTGCATGTAGTGTAGGTTTAGCTGTTCCAGAACCTTCTATGATTGGTGAACCAGCAAACCCTTTTGCAACTCCTTTAGAAATATTACCTGAATGGTATTTTTTTCCTGTTTTTCAAATACTTCGTACAGTTCCCAATAAATTATTAGGTGTTCTTTTGATGGCTGCAGTACCTGCGGGATTACCAACAGTACCTTTCCTAGAAAATGTAAATAAATTTCAAAACCCTTTTCGTCGTCCAGTAGCAACAACTGTTTTTTTAATTGGTACTGCCGTATCCCTTTGGTTAGGTATCGGAGCAGCTTTACCTATTGATAAATCATTAACTTTAGGTCTTTTTTAAAATAGTAAAATATTAGATTAATTTTTTAATTTTTTAGTAATTAGTTAATATTTAAAGTAACTTTTCTTTAAATGTTAACTAGTTACTAAAAAATTAAAATTATTTAAAAGTTCTATAATAAATTTATTAGAGCTTTTTTTAGTGCTTTTAATTTTTTCTAATAAATATTTTATTTAATTAAATATTTAAGAAAATTTTGAACAAAAAAAAGCTACACTTTAACTATTAATTTAGTTTAATTTAATTTAATAGAAATTTTTTTATTTATTTCAAATAATATCAAAAGTTTTTTACAATATATTTTTATTTTATACACGTCGCTTTTTTGGAGGTCTACATCCATTATGTGGCATAGGAGTTACATCACGGACAAAGTTTAAAATAATTCCACTCCGACGAATAGCTCGTAAAGCCGTATCTCGTCCTGGGCCAGGACCACTAATCATAACTTCGGCTTGTTTCATACCTTGATCGATCAAAACGCGAATAGCATTTTCTGCGGCAGTTTGAGCCGCAAAAGGTGTACTTTTTTTCGTACCTTTGAAACCACAAGCACCTGCGGAAGACCAAGAAACTGCTTGTCCCCGTATATCCGTTACAGTAACAATTGTATTGTTAAAACTTGCTTGAATATGAATAACTCCTTTGGGGATTCTACGTTTACCTTTGCGCAAACTAATTTTTTTCACTAATTTTGGCATAATTATTATTGTTTATTTATTTCAAAAATTTATTGTATTTTAATATCATATATATTTACTTTCAAATATAATTATATATAAAAAATATTTAAATATATTTTTTATGACTTTTATTAAAATTTTATTTAATAAAAAATTATCCTTGTTTTTGTTTATGTTTTGGATTAGAACAAACTACCATAATTCGTTTTCGTCTACGAATTAACCTACAATTATCGCATATTTTTTTAACAGAAGCACGGACTTTCATTTTTATATTTCCTATTTTTATGTGATTTATAATATAAAAAAAAATTATACTAAGTTTTTTAATTTATTATATTTTTGACATTTTCGATTAAAAAAATAAATTTAACTATTTTATGATTTAGCACGAAGGCGATAAGTTATGCGTCCTTTAGTCAAGTCGTAAGGACTTAATTCTACTTTAACTCGATCTCCTGGTAATATTCTAATATAATTTCGTCTTATTTTTCCCGAAATATGAGTTAAAACTTCACATCCATTGTCTAAACAAACTCGAAACATTGCATTAGGAAGTGATTCTGTAACTATACCTTCCATATCAATTAAATTTTGTTTCTTCATTAAAGGGAAAATCTCCTTTTTAAGTTAACTAACGTTGTGAAATATAATACTAGCTAGTTTTTTTATTTACAAAGATTTTCCTATGTGAAAGATTTAAATAAAATGTAAATAAATTACCATACATAACATAAAATTTCTCCTCCAATTTGTTTTTCTCTTGCTTCTCGATCCGTCATAATACCTTGAGAGGTTGAAAGAATAACAATTCCCATTCCACTTAACACTTTTGGAATTTCTTTATGATTAGAATACATTCTTAAGCCTGGTTTGCTAATACGTCGTAAAGTTGTTATATAAGGTTTTTTTTTTCTTCCTTGATATTTCAAAGTAAAAACTAAAAAATAAATTTTATTTTCTTTATGTTCTCTAAAAGTTTCTATAAAACCTTCTTGTAATAAAATTCTTCCGACATTCCGAGTAATATTAGTGGCTGGTATTTGAACTGTTTTTGTCTTTTCCAAGTTCGCATTTCTTATAGATGTAATCATATTAGCAATAGTATCGTTACTCATGAAAACTCCTTTTTACTATTAATATAAATAAGCTTTTTAGTAAGTTAAAAAGCTTCTAAGACAAAAAAATAATTTTAGTTTTTTAGAAATTTTTTTGCTAATTTTAAAATGAAAATAACTTAAGATAAAAATAATTAAAAAAGAAAATATAAGATATATATATATGAAAATAATAATGTACCTAAAAAAAAAAAATAAAAAAATTTATGATTTTTAATTTTTATTTATAATACTTCAGGAGCTAATGACACTATTTTAGTAAAATTAGATTCTCTTAATTCTCGTGCCACAGGACCAAAAACGCGTGTTCCTTTTGGATTTCCTTCTTGATTAATAACAACAGCAGCATTATCATCGAATTGTATAATAGTTCCATTTTTGCGCTTAAGTTCTTTACAAGTTCGTACAACTATTGCTCGGACTATTTCTGATTTTTTTAATGGCATATTTGGTACTGCTTCTTTAACTACGGCGATAATTACATCACCAATATGTGCATATTTGCGATTACTTGCTCCTAAAATTTGTATACACATCAATTTTCGTGCTCCACTATTGTCGGCTACATTTAAATAAGTTTGAGGTTGAATCATTTTTTTTTTAACTTCCCCCAAAAAGTATAAAATTTTTAAATTTAAAGGGGGAAAGAATTAAGAAATAAAATATTACTAATTTTAATTATTTATATAATTATTGTTTTTTTTTTATTTAGCTTTATTAAGTAGTTATATTGAATTTTCTTTATTTATTTTATGTACAGATGTAACAGTAATGAATTGAGTACGTATAGGCATTTTGTAGGCTGCGATTCTCACAGCTGCTCTAGCAATAGTTTCTGGTATTCCACTTATTTCATAAAGTATTCTACCCGGTTTAACAACAGATACCCAATATTCTGGTGATCCTTTTCCTGAACCCATACGTGTTTCTGCAGGTCGCATAGTAATAGGTTTATCTGGAAATATACGTATCCATAATTTTCCACCACGACGTGCATAACGGGTAATTGCTCGTCGTCCTGCTTCTATTTGTCTAGATGTAATCCAAGCTGGTTCAAGGGCTTGAAGGGCAAATTTACCGAAACAGATAGAATTACCTCGAGTAGCTATTCCTTTCATTCGTCCTCTATGTTGTTTACGAAATTTTGTTCTTTTAGGGTCATAGTCGACTTTTTTTGGTCCCTATTTCAAAATCGGATATGAAGGGTTTCTTTCATCCGGCTTCTCATGAATAAAGTTATTATAAATTAAGTTTTTTTATATATATATTTTTTTTTATTTCCTTATTTAGTAAAAAAGTAAATTAGTAAAAAAAGTAAAAAAGTTTTATTAAGTTAGTAAAAAAATAAAAATAATTATTATAATAATAATATAAAATTTTTGATAATATTTTATATGAAATTTTCACGGGCGAATATTAACTCATTTAGTTTTACTTAAAAATAATTAGTTATTATTATGTTTTGTAGTTTTTTCAAATTTGGTTTTTTTCGCCATCCCATCTAATAATTAAATCTAATTAGTAACTTTTTTGTTTAATTATAGATTACGTCGTTTTCATTACTTTCAAATAAGCGTTTAGGTTTTTTTTTTACAGTGGAGTTTTTTATTTTATATCATCAAATTTATTAGTCTTTTTTGAGGTAAAACTTTTTTATTAAATTCTATTAAATTAACTATTAGTAAAATGAAATTTTTTTTTTTATGTTTGCTTACACTGTTTTTTTCAAGACAATTTTAACCATACGAATTTAATAATAATATATTATTAAGTTTTTTTTTTTTAAATAAAAAGCTTTTTGCTTCATAAATTTTTTTATGAAAAAGATTTTAAATGAATATTTTTATTATTTAATAATTCATTTATTGAGTTATTTCAATAGAAAGCAAAGAATTTATTTCCAGTTTTTTATATTGGAATTTATCGATGTTTTTTCTTTCTTATATTGTTGATTCAAAAAACATCGATTTTAACGAGTCGCACACTAAGCATAACAATCTTTTCGAAATGTTAATAAAAATTATAAATAAATCTTTAAAATAATAAAAACAAAAATAAATTTAATCTATTTAATATTGAAATGTAAAAAATTAAAACAAATTATTTTTCATCTTGGAATATCCAAATTTTTATTCCTAATACTCCATAAATAGTTTGAGCTGGATAATAACAATAATCAATTTTAGCTCGAAGAGTTTGTAAAGGAACTCTTCCTTCTCTAGCCCATTCTACACGAGCAATTTCAGCTCCATTAAGACGTCCTGCAATTTGTATTTTAATACCTTTTATATTCGTTTTCTTCGCCAATTCAATAGCTTTTTTCATGGTTCGTCTAAAAGCAACTCGACTTTCTAACTGTAAAGCAATATATTCTGCAAGAATATTAGGTTCTCCATACGGCTTTGTTACTTCCGTCAAAGTCATACGAAGTTTGCGATCTCCAGGAGTTAAAATATTTTGCACATTAGTTTTTAATTGTTCAATACCGCGACCACGGTTTTCTACCAATAATGCAGGAAATCCTGTATGTATTTCAACTTGAATTAAATCTGTTTTTCTTTTTATTTCAATACGTGCAATTCCTCCATAATTTGAAGAGTTTCTTATATTTTTATATACATAATTTTCAATACAATAACGCATTTTTTGATCTTCTTGAAGAAGTTCAGAATAATTTTTTGGCTGTGCAAACCAATAAGAATGATGTTTTTGGGTCACACCAAGCCGAAAACCAAGTGGGTTAATTTTTTGTCCCATGCTTTTTTTCCTTTCTAAATGATATTAGCATAATTCTTTTCATTGACTTCTACTTTTTACGATAATAGTTATATGACAAGTAGGTTTATGTATAGGATATCCTCGTCCTTGAGCTCTGGGTTGAAATCTTTTTAAAACAGTACCTTTGTCTACTTTTGCTTCACTTATAATCAAATTAGCTTTGTTAATATTCAAATTATCACTTGCATTTGCTGCTGCTGAAGAAATTAATTGTAATATAGGGTAACATGCTCGATACGGCATAAACTCTAATATCATAAGTGCTTGTTCATATGAACGACCCCGAATTTGATTAATGACTCTCCGCGCTTTATGAGAAGACATACGTATATGTTTGGCTAAAGCTTTAGCTTCTAAATTTGATTTGTTATATTTCATGGAACCTTACCTCCTAATTAACGACGAGATTTTTTATCACTTTTTGCATGTCCTCGGAAATTTCGTGTAGGTGCAAATTCTCCTAATTTATGACCTATCATACGATCTGTTATATAAATAGGTAAATGTTCTTGTCCATTATGAACAGCAATAGTATGTCCGATCATTGTTGGTACAATAGTAGATGCGCGAGACCAGGTAACTACAATTTTTCTTTCTTTTTTTAAATTAAGATTTTCAATCTTTTTTAGTAAATGGTCAGCTACAAAAGGGCCTTTTTTTAGTGAACGTGTCATTGCCAACTACCTTCTGTTTTTATGTATATTTTTCAATTTTTTTTTTCTTTATTTAAATTTAATTATCCATTTTTACGACGACGTAAAATTAAAGGATCACTATATTTTTTAATTTTTCGAGTTCTTTTTCCAAGTGCAGTACGACCCCACGGGGTTAATGGTTTTTTTCTTCCAATAGGAGCTCGACCTTCACCACCTCCATGAGGGTGATCTATGGGATTCATAACAACTCCTCTTACTCGAGGACGTTTTCCTAACCATCGTTTTGATCCTGCTTTACCCATACTTTTATTATTAGCATCAGCATTTCCAATTTGTCCAATTGTAGCTAGAGAATTTTGAGATACTAGACGAACCTCGCCAGAAGGTAATCGTAAAGTGGCTAATTGACCTTCTTTCGCAATAAGTTTGGCTACAGTTCCAGCAGTTCTTACTAATTGTCCACCCTTACCTGGTGTTATTTCTATATTATGTATAGCAGTGCCTAAAGGCATGTTGGTTGAAGTAGACCTTTCCCTTCCCATGAACAAAACAAAGTCTCTTCCCAAACTGTACAAGCCTCTCTCAAGGCATACAGCTTTCTAGATGTATATCTTGTTATCTAATTGACAATTATTTTAACTATTAATTATACTTATTTTTAACTACATCCTAGTTTTTTTCATCATCTAACGTACTTTTTTGTATAGC